TTCAGAACCTTCTTCGACCGCCTTGCTTAGCGCAAGCACTAAGCAAGTAACTCCCCCCCCCCTCTCTTCTTCTCTTCATGTATGTGGGCTGCCTACCCGTCCCGAATAGACGAACAGGAACAAGCTGAAATTCAAGAGTATACTTTGTTTGGGTTAGGCGAAGTCCAGAGGTGGAGCGAGATACCTCCATGCGTAATGCAGCGGATGAAAAAGACAAATGGGTTGCGTTACTCTAACAAGTAAGCAAGTTTACTTTACTGCCTTAGCGTTTCGCACTAAGAAAGTAAACTACCACAGGAAATAGGCTTCTTCCGCCGGAAAAGCTCTTCTTATCCTAAAAAAAATCCATTCCTTCGCGCGGGGCTCTTCACGCCCTTAGGACTAACTTCCTTTTGGGTCGAGTGAAAGACATCGCTCGCACGAGAAACTTCGCAGCCACCCGTTAGGTCCGATCCACTCCGATTGACTTAGTGCTTGTCTATTTAGCCCCGGTTTCTAAACGTAACAAGGCCCATATTATTTTTAGATAAAAAAAAATCCCTCGCGGCTCCCCAAGAAACAAAAATGAGTTGCAGGGACAGATCCATTTCCTCCGGCGGGGAAAATCCATTCGGATGTATAGGACGAGAGCCATGCCCCTAGCCTCAAGAATGACCTCTCTGAGGCACGCACCAGTGCGGAAGAACCACAACGGCTATACATATCAGCGGAACATTCTTTTCGCAGAAGAACGGAGAAGGCGGAAGTGAGACAGACGACTATTTTCATAGAGAGGACCTGACTAAACATCATCAGCGAGAAGTCACGTCTTGCTTGCTAACACAATATCTTAAGTAGTAAATGGCCACATCCATTCGCCTTGACCGGATCATAGCGTTAGCGGAGTCCCCAGAACAGAAGAACCGATCGGCATGTTGACCTCCTCATCCATATGAAGTGGATCAATTAGAGTTCCCAAGAGGATTTAGAACCCCAGTCTTTACTGTGGGAGGATTCTAGAAGAGTAACAATGGAACACATTGCTCAATTTACCAATCAATGTGGTAATGCAGTGATCAAAAAATGAAGCTTTTTCCAACCTTGTCAGCCGTATAGAAGTTTGGAGCGGGATGAATGAGTTGGAAACCCTTTTCCATGCTCGGTTTGGAAGCACTCAAGCCACATGCGACAACAAACCAGTGAAAACGCTGCGCTCTTTCTCCAAAGGCGCCAAAGGCGAAGATGTAAGCTCGTTGTGTTGACCAGATGGATAATCAACAAGTATGCAGAATTGGGCTGAAAGGTCTAAATAATGAGATCAGAATGCATCTTAATGCTATGAGGATTAAAGACTTTGGGGATCTTGTTACTGAGGCTTCCAATTATGAAAGGATGATTAAAGAAAGAACAGAGTTTCAAGAAGAATGCTTCAAGAGGGACTTACTATCCAAGCCATGAGATCAATGCTATTAACTATGGCGCGGAAGAACCTGATTTTGAATATGACCCTTTCTATGAGGAGTAAGAGCTTTAGATATGCGCTGCGGAGTGAGTAACAAGGGGATGCGAGAAGACGGATGGAGGATGATGCTTATGCTGGCCGTCCTAAGATTGAAAGATGGGAAGTTTTGAAGAAAGAATTGAAGGATCAGTTCCTTCCTTGCAAGACAGCATGGGTTGCAAGAGACTCACTCAAGAAATTGAAGCATACTGGCACGGTGAGGGAATATGTGAAAGAATTCAGTTCCTTGATGCTTGACATCAAGAATATGTCCGAGGAGGACAAGCTCTTCCCTTCCCTTCTAGATTCTATTTATCTTCCCCCCGATATCTTTTAAAATGCCTCTACCACCCGGTCGGTCAGTCTCAGTAGTAGAGGAAGAAGAGTCCACTGATCATCAGTTACATCACAGTAGTGGTCCTCTTGCCGCGGAGTCAGCCCTTAATGGGCAATTCAGACATCAGATTACACACCGCAGTTGAACCGTGCTTTAGACCACCGGGCATAGCAGAATGAGGAGGCTCGGCCTGCAAGCTCTAGCATACTATAGTAGACAGAAAGCACAGCGTAACCAATCCAGCCGCAAAGCTAAGAGCTCAACGAACGAGTAAAGAAAGCAAGGGTAGCAGCCCCTTGTCTCGAGTATTCCCGGATTATGCTTCTTCTCCTCTCGCAGAGCCTAACTGTCCGGAACAGAACCAGCATAGCTCGCAATTCATTGTAGGTATCGAATCGAGGTTTCAACGACTGAGACAGGTCAGTGAGTAATGGAATAGCCCGTTGGGCACTACCGGACACAATGAGAAGGAAGAGAAGCGGCTCAGCCAGCAGCACAGTCCTAGGGCTTCATCAGCGAAGGAATAGCACAACTGTCACTAGCGAAGCGAAGCGCTCCAACCAAAGAAAGTCAGGGGGGCCGCCTTGCGCAGCGGAGAGAATTTAATAAAGTAACTCTCTCCAACCTTTTCTATCTATCCGGGCGAGAGAAAGTCAATATGAGCGTTGGTTTTTCCAACGAAACTAAGCACTTTTTGGTCTTTATCATTCGTAAGGCTCAGTCCCACACTCTGACTTCAATGATGGGAACAACCTCCGCACTCCGGCGCTCTAATGAACAACAGTTCTCCGCCATTCGGAACTTAATGTTATGTTCACGCGGTGATATTCTATCTTTCCAAAAGTACTACCCTGTACGTAGTCTATGTCTGGGGAGCATACTTGACAGGAGATCCTTCGGCTGAACTTGTCCCCTGAGCCAATCCACTAGTCTTCCCTTCCCATACGGGGGTTAAGTGCTTTCCAGCCATATCCATATTCTGGTAACCTTGGACGATAGCTTTCCCCCGCCTATATTATCAGTCGGCTTGCCAATCAACTGACCCGCATCGATCCCAGACGAGAATGGACTTCTCCGTAATGTAATAATGTAATAGAAGAGTAACAGTCTCTTCTCGAGGGGGTGACTAACCGGAGGTAGCCCTAAGGTTACGATCCGTTGGGTTGGAAAACAAACCTGCATCCTATTTCCTCCATAAGCCCTACCGATTGAGAAGGAGATTAAGTGGAAAACCACTAAGATCGGATCTCTCACGGAAAAGGTGAGGCCTTAATCTATGGCGATCTATGTCTTTCTTGTACCATTTATGTATTTCTCAGCAACGATGCCCCTCTTTCTTATGAGACTTCTTTCTTTACTAGGAAGTGCTTTCGGTGTTTTTATAGCAAATGCATTCGGACGATCAGAAGGAACCGCTATCCATATCACAGGAATATTCTTTATTACATTTGGCATAATTCTTTTGGGCTTCATCTTTCTCTTTCGTTTTTATTCTTGTCGTTTGAAAGACAAGTACGGCTTTCCACTTGTACTTGTTCTCTATCTATCTTTGTTAGTTTTTATATATTTTTGGTGCTTTTTGATCCGTCTCTCGATTTAAGCGCATTCTTCCCCCTTGTCTCGACTGTCGTGGGAGGGCAGCAAGCACTTCCTCTTCCGGGCCCCGCCGGCCCATCAAGCTCGTCCTCCTGGACGTCCTTTGACGAGGGAGTCCTCTTGGAACCTTTCTCCCCCGGGGAAGCAATTCCATCCATTCTCCCATGCCAAGGGCGTCCCGCGATGAGGCGGGACCCTCCCAGCCAGCACCCTCCCACTCCCATGAGTGGATGCTTGCTAACGAGCGCTTTTGCGCTCTGCTGGAACGTCACCTGCAGAAATACAGTGCACTCCCGGCTAAGTATCCTCAGCTCCGGGAGGCCTATTTTCATGATTTGGCCGGCCGGACGTAGATTTCAAATCTGCCTCCGAGATTGATGCGCTTGCGGCTTCAGAGCCCTTGCGTACGTACAGCAAAGCCAAAAGCTCGTTACAGAGCTTCTTAGAGGCCCATTACTCAGATTAAATCCATTTTTTCGTTGGAAAAACCAATGCGCCCGGATAGATAGAAAAGGTTGGAGAGAGTTACTTTAACCGCTTTCCAAATATACCCCGCTAAAAGGGTGAGGGAACTAGAATTGTAACCATAAGGAAATAAAAATGACTATAAGGAACCAACGATTCTCTCTTCTTAAACAACCTATATACTCCACACTAAATCAACATTTGATAGATTATCCAACCCCGAGCAATCTTAGTTATTGGTGGGGGTTCGGTCCGTTAGCAGGTATTTGTTTAGTCATTCAGATAGTGACTGGCGTTTTTTTAGCTATGCATTACACACCTCATGTGGATCTAGCTTTCAACAGCGTAGAACACATTATGAGAGATGTTGAAGGGGGTTGGTTGCTCCGTTATATGCATGCTAATGGGGCAAGTATGTTTCTCATTGTGGTTTACCTTCATATTTTTCGCGGTCTATATCATGCGAGTTATAGCAGTCCTAGGGAATTTGTTTGGTGTCTCGGAGTTGTAATCTTCCTATTAATGATTGTGACAGCTTTTACAGGATACGTACTACCTTGGGGTCAGATGAGCTTTTGGGGAGCTACAGTAATTACAAGCTTAGCTAGCGCCATACCTGTAGTAGGGGATACCATAGTGACTTGGCTTTGGGGCGGTTTCTCCGTGGACAATGCCACCTTAAATCGTTTTTTTAGTCTTCATCATTTACTCCCCTTTATTTTAGTAGGCGCCAGTCTTCTTCATCTGGCCGCATTGCATCAATATGGATCCAATAATCCATTGGGTGTACATTCAGAGATGGATAAAATTTCTTTTTACCCTTATTTTTATGTAAAGGATCTAGTAGGTTGGGTAGCTTTTGCTATCTTTTTTTCCATTTGGATTTTTTATGCTCCTAATGTTTTGGGGCATCCCGACAATTATATACCTGCTAATCCGATGCCCACCCCGCCTCATATTGTGCCGGAATGGTATTTCCTACCGATCCATGCCATTCTTCGTAGTATACCTGACAAAGCGGGAGGTGTAGCCGCAATAGCACCAGTTTTTATATGTCTGTTGGCTTTACCTTTTTTTAAAAGTATGTATGTGCGTAGTTCAAGTTTTCGCCCTATTCACCAAGCAATATTTTGGTTGCTTTTGGCGGATTGCGTACTACTAGGTTGGATCGGATGTCAACCTGTGGAGGCACCATTTGTTACTATTGGACAAATTTCTCCTTTAGTTTTCTTCTTATTCTTTGCCATAACGCCCATTTCGGGAAAAGTTGGAAGAGGAATTCCTAATTCTTACACGGATGAGACTGATCACACCTGATCAGTGAAAAATTCTGACACCAATCATTTACGAGTGAGTATTACACCTGACAAGCGGATGAGTTTTCTAGTTGGCTATGTGCTTAGATAGGTAAAAGATACTCGGGCTGAACTTTTAAATCCGGGGCTTTGTTCCCCCTCCCGCATAGAGGAGTATCTGTATCACGCCCACTGATGAGAAAATGACCTTATATCCTCTTCTAGGTATAAGAGTATTCTGCATGAATATGCTTCTGCACTGGGAATATATCATAGCCAGAGATCATAAAGGATGGGATGGGAATGGAGGCATTCCTGCGGGGGGGGGGGAGGAAGTATAGTGAACAGTTAAGCGGCTATCCGGAGGGCAAGCGGGTAACCGACTAGTCAAAACTTAGGTAGGTCGATCGTCCTCGCAGGGTAGCCCCCCTGCCTTACTGGTCAGGACAAACTGGAAACGAGGGGGTAGAAGGTATACATAGACTACCCAAAGCCAAAACAGCCCTCATACTAGGAAACTAAATACAATGCCCAATTCTGTCAGTAAAAGGAATCTGGAACAAATCTTACGTCTCGTTTTCTGGACTCTTCTGATCGCTCTTTGTTTAACCCAACCTTGGATGGGACTCTACCTCGCTATTGACACTAGTTGTGACTATGCCTCTCCACTAATGAATGTTCTTTCTGCCTATCTCGTTCCACTGTTTACTTATCTTCTTTCTGTCCTTAAGGACTGGGTTATCTTCATTTCGATGACTGAACTTGACTTGGGCTTCGGGGCACAACCTTTTGAAACAATGGATTGCGAGGGGTATAACGAACTAACAAGTGGTTGGAAAGATTGGTTAAATAAGTCTTTACTATCTTTCAGCGCCCCTTCGACTCTTAGCGCAATCCATAAAGAAACAGGGCTGCCCGGCTCTTACCTTTACGGTTCTTTTTACTTGCAGGATCTTGCTACTGCCTTTTCCCGCAAGCGAAAATACGATCTTGCCCTGCGGTTCAAAAAATGGGTAAAGAAGCGCACCGCCAGAAATCCCCGACTTTTTGGCTAAAGTCGACCTGCCACAGGCGCATCCGATGGACACGTCTGATACTTTGCGGCAAAAGGCTGCTATCATTCTCGAGTCGTATTGCGAAGGTATGCATCCTCGTGAACAATACGACTGGTGGGACGTTGCCCGCTCAAAAAAAAGGTCAGCGTGTCAGATAAAGTAACTCGCGAGGATCTGTGCGTTCTTCTGAACCAATTAAAGAATCCGAGCAGTGAATTATATCTAGATGCGGTGAGGCTCATGATAAATGAGCGGAGTGCAAGGAGAGAGCTATAGGTCACCACCGGTCAAACGAATTGTGTTTTCTTTGGTTTTCCCATGTTACAACTTCCGTACACGATGTCAGAGCTTGATAAGAACTCGAAGGCGACTTGGAGAAGGGAGTTATTATTTTTCTTTATTCATGGAACACAAAAAAAATCGATAAAGGAAGCGTTGAAGAATAGTTAGTTTCCTGGGCTTGAATGCCGGGCTAGAGAGATTGCGAAGCAAAGTAAGGCAGTGAAAGAGCAGGACATCTTTGACACCGGGCAGGCCTTTTCATTAATCTTCTTTGTCTCCTGCCGGACTCCCTTATTCATCGATAAAGAGAATGGAGATAACCCCAACTCCGAGAAGAATTCCCTTCAATTCAATAAGGGATCGATCTGGGGAGAAACTTAGATAGTAGTATGCCTCGAAAGTAAGAAAGTCTGCTCTTTCCTTTCCGGATTTGAGAATTTCGAGTGCCTGGTGAATCTGTTCTTATGGAGTGGTACCCTTTTGTCTAGTTTACTTTTTTGCCTGCTTTCGTTCATATGGCTTTCGGGCTCATAAGGGGAGTCAGTCTCGCTAACCCCTTATCTTCTATGTTCAGGTAAGAGAGATGAGATGACTGAGACGGGAAGAAAGGGAGTTGGAAAAGACGGCATTAGATGAAAAAGGATACGCTCCTTCAGGGGATGGAGTAAGGGATAAGATTCGATTAGGGCAAGCAAGTATGTATGGGATGTTATTTCTATAGAGTGATAAACGGAGGGGATCTTGCTTTCTAAAAGCCATAGTAAGGCTGCGCAGTCAGCCAGTAGATGACACCAGAGAGGGATTTTTCAAAAGGGGCTCTACCGCGATATGATATATCTCATTGAGAAAGCGCCACAAGCGAACAACTACTAAATTTATTTTAAAATGGAGGAGCGGAAGGGGCAAAGTCAACGACTGAGGCCAGAAGGTATGTGAAAGTAGAAGCCAGGGACAGAGAGGGCGGAGGAGAGGACTTCTTTTTTTTCATTTCACGCGGGCCGTCTATTCTATTTATCCTTTATTATCTTATTGATCAATGGTGTGCCATGAGATGTTCGCCCGTAGGATCATTCATGGTGAAGATAAGATCCCACCAACGTCTCGAATGCTAGGAATGGAGGCACACCTAAATCTCACATCATCTTTTACACTTTCAGTGCCTTCGGTGCCTTTCATTTGTATTCAGTCTTATACAAGCGGGCATTTCTCTCTCTCCAAATATGGTAGATGGTAGCACCCCACGCAATTTTCCTAACGGAAAGCCTTTGCCTTTAAACTGATTAGCAGCCCACAAAAGCTCACTCTCCCAACACCCCGGGGACCTTGCAGCATTGGTTATAGACCGTGGCCCCTACTCCTTTAGCCACCGGGCAAGAAAAGAACAGGTGATCAATAGTTTCAATAGGGTCATTACACATCAAAGACTTAGCCTGAGGAATGATATCCCATTTTAAAAGTTTATACTTGCCATTCTTAATAGCAAGCCAAACAATGAAAGCATGTCTAGGCGAGCGGGATAGTCGAGTGGATGGATGGCAGCACGGCGAAGGAGGCTAGCGAGGGTGAGGAACGTGCTTGACTATATAGGGCAGCCCCAGTTCCAGTATTGGAGGAAGCACATGGCATGGAAAGCATGGTAAGTAGGACAGCCAATAGTAACCGGTACGTAGTGCTTTGAAAGCTAGTGCTCGTGCCCCTGAGTGGTTGCCACTATGTATCGCCCCACTTCACAACCTATCCTTGTCAGTCTTGTTTGAAATGCTGGCTGCTGTCAGTCTCCAGTTCACTTTGTTCACTTCCTCTCCCGCTGGTCGAGCTCTTTTCAGATCCTCTCTTAACGTCGAGTACTTTTTCCCTATCCTTGTCCTTCTCTCGCTCCGCTTCGTCTGGTTCCTTGTCCTTCGCCCCTTCAGTTCCTCTGCCGGTGTAAGACACTTAAGGGATGGGAAAGATTGTCCCTTGCGATATAGTTGGCCATCACGTAGCATGTATAGAGCAGACCTATGGCGTATGCGTGAGGCAGCCGGCAGGCAAACATTCTTGAGAAAATTAACAATGGGGTCCATCCAAGATGGCTCTCGTTGAACTTCAGTGGTGAAGATTTCAGAGAAAGGCCTGGAGATAAGATAGTAGGAGTTTCCAATGTTTCAATCAATGGTCCTTTCAGAACCTCTGGTGGTGCTGTCGTAGCAGCTTTAGCCAATGCAGCAGCACGTGCTTCAGTCTCGGTATCTGGTGTCCATTGAACCGGTTAAGTAATGCTCCTGCTAACCGGGCCGTGACTCGTTAGCATTGAATCTACCGGTGACCTGATTGACAATTGAGAATCACTGATTCTATTGATATCGGTAGCTCCCATATCCCTGGCTAGCTGGAGACCGGCGATCAGTGCCTCATATTCAGCGGTATTGTTTGAAGCGAAGCGAAGGGCCGTAAGAATTATCATCAGGGTCAATAAGGACAATTCCTGCTCCACTGTCTTGGTTATTGCAAGAGCCATCAACATATAGTTCCCATACTGGAAGGATTAGTGCCGGTGTATCAGCGGTGCATCGGTGTGGATTTGCACTCTCCATTGGGATAAATTCAGCAATAAAGTCAGCGGTAGCTTGTTAAAATTTATCCTCGGGCACAAAGGTTCTGAAATAAATTAAAATAATCGCATTTACGCTCATAAACCGATGTAACTCACTTGACAAGAGTCCACTTTCCCCTATTGACAAAGTTTACTTTACCCGCGATAAGGGCATGCTTTCACTCTGCCCCTCCTACTTTATTGACAAAGTGCATTTCCCCCGAGCGCACTTTAGCTGTTTCACCCTACTGAGAAAGTTCATTTTATCCATTCCACCCTAATGAGAAAGTCCACTTTAAACGATTCACTCATATGACCCTGTGATATTTGAAAAAATTCCACACCTTTGGTGCCTATTGAGAAAGATTGCTTTGCCTGATTGAAAGGAATGGAGTACTCCAAACTCCAAGTAAGGATTACGAAGCCAATCCCAATCAATTGGGGGAGTCGAGGTGCCCAAGGTTCTGAAGAAAGGTAGCATCACAGGAGCCAAAGATATTGTGTTCGACTGCGGCGGAGGCACCAAAGGTGTGTTGTTCTGGTAGTGGAACGGGAGCGGCTCGATTGAGGCTTTCCGTGAGGTTACGAAGTAAGCGAATAGAAGCTTCTGAAGTGACTCGATCAGGAGCTATTTGAGGCGGATTTTCTGGTTCGCGCACTACCACTCCCAAAATAGATAGACAGGGGGCTGAAGATCAACTCCCATGCGAGACCTCAATGTGAATGTCTTTCACTTCTCAGCAACAAGTCGATGAGGCGAACTGGCACTTGTTACAACTCTTTTTGTCTGCTTAACAAAGGAATAAGATGTTAATGCATCCCCGCATAGATAGTTTCAGTGATAGAATGAGCGGGCAATGGCAATGCAATTCTTGCTGGTGTTTCTTTGTAGTGTAGATGGATCCGCAGCTTGTGAATTTCTGCACTCAAAAATAAATCAAGTTGGTCCTCAGCCAAGCACTTCACCACTCTTTAGATTTTACCAGATTGATCAAAGAACGCGGGGTCTTGAGAAAATCATTTTTTTTTCCACAAGGGATCGTGATGTCGGATCGCAGGTCTTTTTATTAGCTCCTACTTGTGGTGCACAATTTCGTGGAATGTAGGTAGTGGTTATGATCGATTCGATATAAAAGAGGGCATAGTTTGCGTTGGGGATTTCCTGGAAAAAATCGTCGCATATTCCTGCGATTCCTTATGAAAGACATTCCGTCCATTCTTCTAGGATAAAGAGCTTCTCCCTCTCTGAAGCTATTATCTACTCCTACCTCAGAGACATAAGGTTTGTACTTTTTATTTGCCTACTTATAGGCTTTACTGCATGGTGGGCCGAGGTTCCACAGTCGGTTTTTTACTTTCCGCCCAGTGTAGTGAAAAATTTGTTGCCGTTGAGCAGCGCGACGCTACTTTACCTTTAGGGGGAGATTCTTTCAACCCACTTGGGATAAAAAAAGAGATAGGTGAAGCGGCTGCTACTAATCGGGGCGGGGCTGCGGCGCTGGCAGTCTTGCTAGGTTCCATTATCGTAGTAATGGTGCTAAGTGAGTCTACCACTCAATTCGGGGTGCTCCCCTAGGGGCGTATTCCACCATTGATTTAGTAGAACTCGAATAAGGAGGACGATGAACCCCGTCACGATCTACTAAGGGCAAAATCAACCCTTAGTGGATCCCTCTTTACGGTCCCCCCTGCGGACCCTCAGATGTAGGAAGGGAAGGCTTTTCCAACCTAACCAAAGCGACTCCTCTTGGCGGGAGAGAGGGCTAATTTGCCCCCATATGCCAGTTCGATTCTAATCTTCCTTATCGGCAAGAACTCTTGAGTGAAAAGCCTCAGTATTTAACCGTGGCTTACAGCTTATAGTTGTTGTCAAGCGAAGGTAAAAAGTATTCATGAAGAAGCATGAGTTGAGCGGAAGCTCTGAAAAAGGTCGTTAAAGAAATTATGCCATTCTTCCCGGGAAGGAGAGGTGTCCCAGAGATTCTACAGCTTCTGCAGCTGGTTTGGCTAAAGGCACCAAAGTTGAAAGAAAGTCGTTTCTATCTCTTCACCGAGACGTGGAAGGCACCAAAGGCTATGAAATAGAAGCAGCGAAGTGGGAAACAGGGGTACGAGCTATTGAGAAGGTAATAGCCGAAATAGGATTCGTTTTGGCTAGAGCGCCCAAATCCTAACATTGGAACCGTTACGAGCGAGCCTGTTGAGACTCGAAGTGACGCATAAACGACCGTTATAATGCTGATCTCATGACTTGCTCGCCCTCATAAAGTGCCTTTTTTCTACCGCTGCGCCTTACTCTTTGCATTCAAATCTGTAGCTGGACGATTAGATGGATGCAAAAGGACGACGTCGAGGCATGTGCGAGAAGCTCTATTTCAAAGCTTAGGCGGTCAACCCTCGAAAGGAGTCTAGTAAGCGCTCTTAGCATGCTGTTTTCTTACTCGACTCGATAGTGGTCGGAATGCAAAGACATCCTAAACCAGCTTCCCGGTAGACCCTATTTCCATTTCGTCGAGAAAGAACTATTCTATGACAGCTCAATTGAAGAAGGTGTAGGAGCAGAAGTAGCTCGATCATAGGCCTCCAGTGGTTATAGATCGGAACAATTAGGGCCGGAGTTAGATACTACTTACTTAGGCGATTAACCAGATGCAGCTCACTCAGATCTTGCTGTGCCTGAAAGCCGTATGAAAACTCAAATCGATGGAGGTCTCAACCTAACTTAATCTGCTGATGGAACCCGAGTGGGAGTCGGAACCCCTTCGTTTTTATGTGGTATAGTCCCCCGGTGGAGTTTTCTATCTAGGCCCTTGGAAGCATCTTCCAAAGGTTATTCCAACATGAATGAGATTAATCAGAAGGATAGTAAAAAAGTATTTGACTACGTTCATCTACTGTTGGTGCCGGTGTCATAGCACGACCTACCGGGAAGCTGACTCACGCTTTCATGCTAGTAAGGGTTTTTCTTCTTTTATTTCCGGAATCTAATGGTTTCAGATGGGAGTCGAAGAATCGTGCAAAACGGTTCTTTTATGAGGTTCATCAATCAACCATTACGAATCCATTTCGGCGATTGCCGCTGCTTCACTGTGATCTACCACTGCTTCACTGCCCTTAAATCGAAAAAAAAAAGAGGATTTTATATCACCCAATTCTTCGTTTACTAACGTAGAACTCATACTACGCTAGTAGGGGCTAATCAAAGTAAAGAGAGACTAAGCTCTATCATTTGCTTACTTACTTCATTCATTGCCGAAATAAATAAGAAATCTAAGAGCTTGAAAACTAGCCTTTTTAAATAAGATATGCTTGCCTACGCTCTAGAGCCTTCAAACTAAGAGAAAGCACTGCCTACGAAGCACTCCAATGGCTGAACTCTCAACGGCCAGAGGAAAGACTCCTACTCCCACAATAGGACTAGGGGCAAGAGCACTATCCAATTTTCCTATAATGTAAATAGTGGGCAAAGCACTTTCTGGTCTAGCAATTGCAATTGTAAAGGCTGGAACATAACTCCCAGAAACTACAACAGACACTGCAACAGGAAGAGCTTACCTTAAGACGTCTACTGGCTCGGCTGGCATGACATTGAAATAAGGGGCTTAGCTTAGAACTCCAATTGGCTTTGCTCGCTCACTCGATGCGCTTACTACTAGAGCTAGATGGGTTTCGCTTTTCTTCTGCAAGAGGATCAATGGGAAAAGGAATTGAACTGGCTTAAAATCTCAAATAAAATAGCTTAGGTCCTTTACCTTTGACCTATCCCTCTTATCGCTTGAAAGACTACTTATTTTGCTAAAGAACTAGCTTGCCCGGGAGATTATCTAGCTATTTAGACTAAGGGGAGAGATGGTCTTTCTGTTAGAAACGGTAAACATAGTAGACACCTTTTCCACGTTAGGAATTTAGGAAGAGTAGTACCGATAGTCTTAGTACGAGTTGGACCTTTCTTATTCTTAGTCCTCTTATGACTCTTATACAAGCTAGCTCTCTTCTTGCCTCGGATTACTGGTAATGCTCTTTAGGCCCTTCTTACTTAGCACTGTCAGATCAAGGGAAGGAATGCCTTTGCCAACTCACTCTTATCCTATTAGTAGAACTGCTAGTCTTCTAAGCCTGTTAGTTATTTAGTTATTATGCTAGGTAAAAAGGGGAGCTTAATAAAGACCAGTTTTTAACTACTGTTAGCATGTTAGCTCGCTAGTAGTACTGATAGAATAGATTAGGGACTTCTTAAACACATAGGCTTAATCGATATTGCTAAAAACTAACTTGACTTGCCCCAGCTTGACGACTCCTTTGATTTGCTTACTAAGCCCTAGCTTACTAGAAATAAAATGGATTTCAATTGAATTACTCCTTGCCTGGGTAAATTATTACAGCTTGAAAGGCTTGAAAAAAAAAAAAAATTGCCGGAAGAAAGAGCACTTCAGGTTCAGGGCTTACTTCATACTCGCTTATAAGAGGGCGCTTACTAAAGGGAATTCAAAAAAAGGGACTCAAAATCTTTATATTCCCCCGGGGCTCGGCTCGCCTCCACTAGAGAACTATAAATTCTGGCCTGCAGGAGAAAGAAGCTCGACCGGACCTCTTTCTTCATTTGGCCCACTAAAAAAGGAAACCGCAAACACCGGAAGTACTTAAGAAGAAGACTCAGGAGATCCACTCTCTTAGAAGAGCTTAGGAATAATAATAAAAAGTATAAGAAGCTAGCTGATCTAAAAGTGCTCTTAGCAATCGATCCTTAGTAATCGCGGGCCCCTAGTTGTTCACATAGATTTTTGCAGGCTCGAATAGGTGGTTGGCTGCTGCGTCGTCGGAAGGGTCTTTTCCTTTGCTTGCGTAAGTTACCCTGCTTGCTATTCTATCACCCGCCTTTACTTGATTGATAGGGCTCCTTCACCAGGATCAATAGCCCAGCTACACTACCACTACCCGTAAGATAGAAGTAGGGCACTTCACTCACCTCAGAGAATGCACTACCTATCTGTAATCAGTTCAGCTTAGAGTTGTTTGCTGACACACGCGCTGCTTTCACTCGGATTCTCCTCGGGGCTTGCGAAAGAACTTATAGTTGCAGGATGGTTGGTTGACAGGTGTCTGGCTAGCAAAGAACCAGACAAAAAAAAACAAGTACAGTAGCGCTATAGGCTATTTGATATAGTATAGCCGCGGAGACTACTTGTGTCAGGGTAAAGCCCCGGTAAGCCCCTTTAGAGATAGGAAAACGGCCTAGCTGCTTTATTGAGGCAACATTGAGAATTTTAAAAAGAATTTGCTGCTGGTTGAAGTGCCGGTCGGCATTGCCGTCCGACACTGTTTGCGCGCTTCTCTCCTCTTCATTCAATGCAAAGACAACCGCCTGAGCGTCGCGTCTGACTCCAGCATCAGAGAAGAAAGGCCCATATCTAATGCTTGCTTCAACCCGCACGAGATTGCCAAAATCTCAACGAGAGGAAACTCCGGCGCCCATACCTTTTGGTCTACACACCAAATCCTAATTAGCAAGATGGATCTTCCTCTCCAAAAAAAGTTTTTCTGTTTAGCTTGTCAAGCCTAGAGCACACAGAAATAAGCAACTTGCCTATCGATATTAGGAGAACATAAGATATTCTATTTCTCAAAGCGCCCTGAAACCATGCAAAAATCATCCAAACACTTTCTCTCAGCTTGAGAGCCTCAGAGAAACTGATTAGGACATCCGCAAGAAAGGTCAAAAAGAAGCCTTTGGCTGGCACTAGTGAGCTACTTAGTTTTCGGGGCGGACGATGTAGACTGGTCAAATTCCAAAGTCAACTAAAAGAGAGTCATCCACTTCGTTTTCAGCTGATACATAATACCCCGGCTTCGCAACCTTGCTTCTAGAGGTTCGATTGCGAAAGGAAGCCTTTTTCTTTGGTAGCGGAATATAAGGTAAGCGGTCTTATGATGGCTATCCGGAACCCTCCTTTAGTCTTGGTGCGCAAGCGGCCGTTGAATAAGTTTACCTATCGTTTATTTGCTTGCTTTCACCTGATCTGACCGATAGGGCAAGAAAGCCAAGAAAAGAACCGGCTATACCTATTTTTTTTATGTAGCGATTTCGGTCTCTAATATAATAGTACTGCAGCTAGCGCTAAGTTCATGGAGCTGCTCTTCAAATAGTACCTTTCATAAAAGGCATTCTGAATTGGTTGATTACAACCGATTCGAAGATGTTGCTAGGCCCGGAAAGAGCATTTACTTGATGACTTAACAGGCCCCTTAACTGAAATAGACATGATTCCTTTTGTCTCTGGTCTTGGAGTCACGGAGTGGCCAGATAGAGATGGAATTGGCTTTATGCCTAAGGCGATGAGAAACAACTTAAAAAAGTATTCTTACTTGCGTTCAGTCCTTCATAGAACGTTGAGCCCGTGTGTCCAGAGCCGGGGGCGGTATACCCTGCTGCCAGAGTAGCGCCAGGCGCGAGGACATTGTAACAAGCTTCCTAGACAGCCATTGTACCGTTATTACATCTACACCGATAGCTCATCTGTTAGTGACCTACTTGAGTATCCTTCTGGATCGGTAATGAGAGGGCCCTGGAGGAGAATTGGAATAATGAGAGAAAGAAGCCCCTGGAATCATGATAGTACGCCCGGAAGGAATTGAAAGAAAAATTGATGGGGAATCCCGACCTCCATCTCTATCCGCGCGAGAGTCAGAAGTAGAAAGAGGAATGTTTGACGGTGTAGTGAAATCTTTGTGATTGAAGTTCGCTTCTCCAGAGCGAATCGGAACTACCTACTGACCACCCCTGTAACTGACCGAAGCAACCCCCGGTGCAGATCAGAACGAGAACTCGTTTCCTCTTCGAGCTAAAGCTAGAGCCCCTACTCTGTTTAACGAACCAGGGAAAGGAAAGAGGGGTTAGCGCAACTGATCGAATGAGGAATCAAAGTTATTAGATTCGCCAGCTTGCTGCGCGAGGAACCCGGTCCCTATTCGCTTACTTGTTCGTTCGATGCGTCGTTTGTGTAACACGTATTGACGAGGTCCGCTTCGGATATTTATTCGATATATATTTTTGTATCGGTTTTATGGGTCTTGCTTGGCGCCATGCCTTAGAGAGTCGTGCTTGCCCCTCTTCTAGACCCATCATCTGCATCTGATCTGATCCCACAAATGAAGGTGTAAAGATCAGGCAGTCAAGCTATTTTGTTCACTCCGTTCTTGCAGGATCTTCAAGCGGGTAGGTAGACTGGTTTCGCAGTACCTTTAGTTCCTATTAGGTAGGCAGGGAAGGTCTTCCGCTCGTGCATGAAGTAGGCTGATCCAACGCAAACGGAGCTAGTTAAGATTCAAGTGTCTCGACCGATCCGGAAAGAAGCAACCACTTGAGATGCTGAACCGACCGACCCTTATTATATTTGTTTGCCGGGCATCTCGCAGTAAAGAAGACTCAATTCCAAGAAATTCATATTATATTGATATTGGGACCTTTGCTGAAGTCTAGCTCTTGTTTCCCCGGTCACAAAGTCGTGATTAAGTTGTTGACGTGCTCGGCCTGTCGGGTCATCCGATCAAGCAAAAGTAATTTTATAGAAAGTAGAGCCGCGGAATTCGAATCTTTTACTGATCTTCGTGAGGTTAGTTGTAGCTTTGAAAAAGATCAGGAGCAATTGCTGCTATCACTCCCTATGCTTCTGCGTCCCATACCTCAACCTCTGCGGGACTGCTTGCTTTGGCAACAGGGGGCCCCTCCACTAGTATAAGGTATGCTTCGGCCTCCCGAGAGGGACGCGACGCGAGATGATGATGGGTCAACCGCGACTGGCGCTGCTGGTGGAATTGCAGCTTCCGCTCGGTGAATAGAATAAGCCCTCAAATTGTTCTAAACTGATTCGAGGACAACAAGACTGGGTTTTCATATAATAATAATAAGGCAACTAAGCGATTATAACTACTCCTCTAGCCGAGGGCATAGTTCTCAATAGGCTAAACGCTGAGGGATTGAGTGTTAATATGAGATCAGAGGTCTCAGCTGAGCCTGAACGTCCAACAACGGACACTTTGTCTTGGACAGCTGGTCAAACAACAGGGAACAGCGGAAACAGGTTGCGCGTTGTTCATTTCAATGTGGCGGAGAAAATCACGCACCTCTGAGAACGGGCGTAACAAACCTGTATGAATGAGAGACTAGCGGACCTTATTGATGAGCCCTTTCTATCTATACGATACGAGAAAAACGAGACTTGTGCTTACTCGGCTCCCATATGCCATTATTCATAAGTAGGTGGTGGAGCGGGTAGTTTATGAATATTGAACTGTTGAGTCCTACCTTGTTTGTTGCCTCTTCCGACCGCCTATCAAGCACGGGATTTCCTTGTTTAGTGTAACGGTTGACACTTTCTACGTCTTGACATTACAGGTCACCCCCTCTCCTCCGGATTTATCCCCTCCCTCGCCCATGCTGCTTGGTTGCGAGTTTTTGTAGCAGTCCGCACTTTTGGACATGTGTAGTTTGCTTTGTGATTCATCCTACCTACTAACAAATGACACCATTATTGTGCGAGGTCGAGAGACATAGTAGCCTTCCTTAGCGGTACAATCCTCCCGCCCGCCCAGACGCAATGGCTGTAGTTTGAAGACTAATTAGAGCTTGAGTACGTGAACACATGACCTCCGTCTGAACCTTCTTATATATAAATAAGCCCACAGTCGAGACGACTAACTACTATTGCGCCTCTTTCTGGTCAATCAATTCATCCGGGAGGGCTATTCATAGTAAGAACAACGTCAAGGAAGGGCGTGAAGACGGGGGTCAGGCTTGTGCTAATAACCGCTTGGGCTTGTGTCCTAGTCCGCTACATGGGCATCATTTAGAGCTCATAACACTTTATTAGTGACAGTCTCAGTGTGTGTGCTACCTAAGTGAGATTTTGCCTCATATATATAAGACTGGTATACAAAAGCAGAAGATTCAGTCTCCCTTGACCCAAGCAAGCCCACAGATAAGCCCATCCATGATCAATGCCTCTTACAGGCACTTCGATCGTGGCCCCTTTTCACTCCTCGAAACGAAAGCGCTATAAGTTCAGATTCTGACTCCGCAGAAGCTGCTGCTAGAACCTGCCTGTGCGGGGGAAGGTCTCTAACCAAGGCATACACTGATTATAAGGTAAGGTCCATTTGTTTGTACGAGCCATTTTGAGACGAGAAGGGAAAAAAGCACGCGTGGTCCGGTTTCATATTGGCTTTTCATAGGCGAGTCACAAAATGCCCTTGGTTATGCTCACTTCCGAATAGTTAGCCCATTTAAGCACTACACATTATAGTAGAGTAGACTTCCAAAGCTGCAAGGCGAGAAGAGAAAGGCCCGTTGTAGTTGGGTTCCAGATAGGTCGCACAGCTTTATTGGTGATATGGTGGTGGAGCCCAAAGGGAGCGGGCAAGCCTTTTCGCCCCAGCCGATCAACGCCTGTTTCGAGGTCGAGGTGGCGAAGCGTACTTCCAGTTCCTATGCTATTCTCACATCGAGGCGGAACCAGATGAACCGAAGGTAGAATCAATCCCATGAATTTTATAAGAAAAGGATGAACATTCACCACCAGTAAGGTTTGTTCCTACGGCTATTCTAATACAACTAAACCCGCCCCTTCCTCCGGGCTCTTCTTCGCTCTGCTCTGGCCATTCTCTTTAGGCTGGCTAGAAGTCCACTTAAGGTAACACCCAGTACGAAGGAACCTTTCGAGATCTCCCCATTTACTAAGCTCTTTCTCTGGCGTGGCGGTTAGAAGGATGAATTGAATTCCGTCTATTGTTTCTCTATATGCCACAACAAAAGCGGTCTCCGCCCACTCGCGAAAAGGAGAAGTTTCAGACAGCGATGCCACGAAGTGAGGAACTCCCTAACCGAGCTCGCAACGCAATGGAATGGCCCGGTGTAGGTGTCCGAGCATGCTCTAGTAGCTGGGTCTGGATCAGGGTGCGAAGAGGGCTTCTATGCGAGTTTGGAGAGACGGTATTCTAAAAAAAAGAAACAGCCGGCTCTAGACGGCCTCCCTTTTGTTCAATTATAAATAAATAACCACTTTGATGGAGATTTGTAGCATCATTCAAGTAAATACAAATTGAGATCGTAGAAACATGAGCTTGTGATATAGCTACACCTAATTCCGGACCGGTTAATGCAAGAACTATAAATAAAGGACCAGGATCTCCTATAAAAAATAAAAGATCATTCATACATAGCATAGTCCAAGCGAACCCACTTATAATCTTTACTGAACTATGACCGGCCATCATATTAGCAAATAAACGTATTCCTGAGCTTAATGCGCGAAAACAATGAGGAATTAGCTCAAGGAGTACTAAAAAAGGTGCTAACGGCAGTGGGACTCCTGCGGGTAATGAGATGCTTAAAAAATGAAGCCCATTTCTTTGAAATCCCACTATAGTAATGCCAATAAAAATAGAAAATGAGAGACCCAAAGTAATGAGAAAATGACTTGTAACTGTGAAGCTATACGGTATCATACCCTGGGGATTACGAAATAACGAAAAAGTAAAAGTGACCGAGATGCGAGGGAAAAACTTTTGTTTAACATTTCCGGAAAGGCCACCTATTTGTTCGTTTACGAGGTTCAGCACAAAATCATAAATAAGCTCTACCGACGATTGCCATGCATTTGGTACTGACTTTCCTCCTCCGTTTTTAGTAACAAAATAAAGCAGAAGTAGGACCAAACTGAGAGTGAGCAGCATAAACAAGGAAGGATTTGTGAATGAGAAATACAAGTTTCCGATATTAATAGGAATAAATGGGAGAATGGCAAATTGCTCAAGTGGGCTGTTGGGCGTAATCGTCAGAAACACTTTCAATTTATTTCAGAACTTGTAGTTCCGCTTCTTGCTCTAAAAAAGAAAGAAGAAAGACTTGTAAGAAATCGCCGGTTGGGTTGGTCCAACCAAGAAAGACATGGGAATCTCACATTGGGCATTGCTTGAGCTAAGTCAAGCCTTTTTCTGAGTTAAGTAAAGACTGACTACCTATAAAGATCCCTCACTGCACACTTTCTATATCCATATGGATTGTGAACAGTGAGTTGGGGTGCTTTCTTGTCAGCCGTTGGGACCTCCGCTGTTGTCCTTTGATGAATAGGAACGGATCTGATGACAATGCGGATAGGAACGGATGCAATTACACCTTCCATATTTTGATTTCTATCAATTGATTTTCGACTTCCTTGGATCACATTCTATATCTTTTTAGATAAAGCTTATCCAAGTAGCTTTTTACGGCTTCAATAGCGAGACGAGTTTCTTAGCCACCGGTGACCGGCTCAATGAGCACCTTTGGGCGATGGTTTCTCGATCCTCTCTCTGACTTTAGATAGCCACACTGACTATCTACGCAATTATGAGAGAGTTATTTTATTAGGTGGCGACTCCCTTTCTTCTCCGTATCTTTTTAATTCCAAGGGACTCAATCAAGATTGTAGACGGGAGGTGAAGGGATAATGAGAGGTTGTTGTGCAGGTTGCTTGCTATAGGGCATGTTCCACTTCTAAGACCAGTGTCGCATCAGGCTTGCTTGTCCTTTCAAGCGAAACAGCATATGGCTTGGATCGCTCTTACCCAATGAATAAAGAGGTTGCTAGCAGCGGCATCTCAGATTAGTTGCCTCTACTCACCCCTTTCCCCCCTGACCGAAGCCACCCGAACCAGGCCACTTTAAATATATAATTTTAAAATCACTAACTTTTTTTTTTTTTACTTCGTAGGCCCAACCACGCAACCCGTAAGCATCCTTAGCCCCGCCGATCTTTACCTCAAATGAACTTATACTTAGGGCGGTGACTAAACCCAAGAATCAAGGGCCTGAAAATCTCAATTTGCTTTTCTCTTTACTGTTTGTTATGTCTGCTCTGCTTTTTTGCCGGACGCTTCTCGGTCATCAGGCACTCCTTACACCCCCTATTCTAACCGTCTGCATATAAAAGATACCCTGTAGTTCTTGACGAAGCTTGCGGCGTGTTGGCAGGCCCACCGGAAGAGGTTAGATGCAGCTTTACTAAGTATACTCTTAAGCCGGGATAAGTTTCCGTTCATTGGATCCCTCCGGAATCCTAATGTCCGACACGTCTATCCTCTGAAGATTGCATATGCCGGATCCTTTATCGTCACTGAAGCCTGCAACCGAGCATACTTTTCAACGAGCGGACAGAGGCAGTCATTACAGTGATCCGTCCTTGTGTTTCATATCTTCCTGGAAGAATAGTGAAGAACGTTTTTAGCCTGTCAACCAGCTATAGGAAACGGAAACTTTCTAGGTGTGGGTTCCAACCTGACGACAATTGTCTGGGGACCCTCTCTCTCCTCGTTTTTTTCTCTGTAAACCGAAGATCCACAAGTATAGCTGGGAACTTGGGATATCTCCAATCAATCCCGTCTTGTGCTTACAGTCGGCTACCATCCTGGCTAGGGGTCATTTCGACCTTGTTCCTTTAAGTGGATCTTACCAATTCTACCGGACGCGCCTGGATTCGTAAAAGTAAAGTGTAGCGAAACCTGGTACCATCCATCATTGTCTTTGGTGCGCAAGGACCCACTTCGATAGGCCCTCTAGCTTTTTTAAGCTAAAGGGGTCCTCATAGTATCCCAATCCACCAGGTTGGGTTTGCTATTAACGGCTGCTGAGGTGTAAGTATAGTTTGAAGGAAGAGGCAAGAAAACCACTTCATCCCTAATTTTGACTCAAAATGAAACCTATCCGTTGGTTTCCTGGAGAAAGATCTTTTATCTGGAGGCAGTCGCTAGGCTGTCTCAATTTGCTCTTTTTTTCAGAGCAGCAGTTTAAATAAAGCCTTCAACTAAACTAGCGACTTTGGATATTAAACCTCGACGGTGTTCCCGTAAGAACCTTACTTTTCAGACTGCCATAGACGAGAAATTGTCTGTAATCAGCACACTCAGATCCCACCAATAACTTGCTCTCGGAATAACCACATTTCTCGGACTGTAAGCGCTCACTAACTATATTAGAAGTGGAGTCAGGCTATTTTAGTAGCTAGTAAAAGAGGACATCAGACCTGTAACAAGAAGTCGAATCTGCTTGTTGCTATCATCCTGCCCGCTATTCCTTACATAACTGGAATCGAGTAAGGGCAGCCCTTTTCTTTAGTAACTTGCTTTAGTCGCTAGATAATTGCATTCCCGGATCGCTATTCCGGAGGGCCGGGGAGAGAAGAAGATGTACATGAAAGCAGTAGTCCGCATGGGACAAAGAGGAGAAGAAGTAAGCCAAGTAAGCAGCACGGGAGCAAGCAAGAGAGAGCAAAAAAAAACGAGGCCGGGCCTCGCCCTAAACGAATGAGGAGAGGGGTATCCATCAACTCTTGGTACACTCCCGCCGCTAGTCAATCGTGAGTTCCTTGTCTTGTAGTTGATGAACTCGAGCAAAAGCAAATCATGAGCCCAGGCCAAGCATAACGAGGTATGGTATAAGTGAAAAAGACTGGTCGCTTCTTTAATACGTGGATGATTCCTTTAGTACTAGTAGAGTCTCTGGTCAGTAGAGCAAAGTTGGTCTGGTAGCTTCTTTCCGGAACTACAAACTGCAGCTACCAGGAACAGTTGTTGGTTCCTCCTACTGGTGAGTGGTTCCGGAGTCATCCATGTTGCTAATCTTCCGAGAAAGAGAAGGAGAAGTCCTATTGGAATTCAATAAGTTTGTTGGAGCTTTTGTCAAAAAAAAGAATAATACCAGTGGAATGACAGTCATGGATTAAGTATATAGTTATGGGATAACTTCTACGAGTTACCATTCTTAATATCGGTCTGGGCTTCGCTTTCCCTGAGAAAAAGCCCGCTGAGTGAAAACCGTCCCAATACGAAAAGACCAAAGTACCCACCCAGTAAAGAGAGGGGTTAACAAACAACCGGCAGTTCCTTTCCGGAGCCGGCAAACAACCAAGGGATCCCTCATGCGGTCAAACGGGACGCACAACCAGAGCAATCAAGTCTCATCCCCGTTCCTATTCATTATATCGGTAAAAACATCTAGTATAGTGATCGGGCAGCCAAAAGATCTTAGTTACCAAGCGACCGGCTTTACAGTTCGATTCGAGGGGCCTGGAAATCTAATAGAGTCTCGTCTGGTCCCAGAATCTCAGGCTGTACGGCTGGGGTGCGCGCCGATCAGAAACCTCGATCCATCGCTAGGTGTAACTATTGGAATGGTCAAAGCATCACAACAAACAAGGGAAGCTCCGCTTTCGTATTAGTCATGTCAACTAAGTATTTCCTTGGATGCTCTAATCGCTACCTTCATTCAACAGATCACGGTGAACCCGAAGAAAGAATTTGAATAGTCACTCGACCGGTATCGTACGTTCTATGAAAGATTCTCGCGGGAAGGAATGGATATGAGAAAAAATGCTTATCGGACCGAAAGAAACTAGGTCACTTACCTCCCCGACTCAGAGGAGTAGGTCAAGGTGAGGTGCCGGGGCGTCGCCGGAAAGCCGGGAGAAAGCAATTCTCAACCCTCTGGCCTTTCCCACTATTGAATAGAAGCGAGTGAATAGAAGCTGAGAGTTGAGGCATGAGGATCTTCGTTCTCGTTCGATCATGTAAGTGGATCCCGCGGATCCTTTCTATATATGCCACCTCGTCTCTGTATGACCCTGTTTCTAAGTGTAAAGGACGGGAAAGGCTTACAAAATTCCAGTTGTTCACTCTTCAGGATTCATTCAAACTTGCCCCACCCAGTTGGAGCTTCTCGTTCAATTACCGTGCTTGGATCTCACTAGGCTATACACCAAGATTAAAGGCGGGTCGACTTCTTTCGTTTCGTTGCTCTCTACTCGATCTCATCAGCTTGTGATAAAATGAAAAAAGCTATGGCTTTTGTAGCATTGGAAAAGGCAAGATTCCTATCTCCACAGGTCTCTCTTTTATTACTTTCTTTCTTTCATAACTTGCTTGGCATTCTTTCCTAAAAGAAGGTATTCCCCCGCTAAGGACTTATGACCTATCAATGTTATTGAACGTAGCAGGAGAACGTCAAATATAGGCCAAAGGGCTGTTAGGTTCTTTCATATCATAAGCCTTGTCTTATCCGCACAAAGCATCCTTGGCTATTAGAATAGGATAGGCATCTCCTCTTAAACCTTCTCTGCATAGCTCTTATGCGAATGTGGCCCCTTCGCCGCCTCCACAGAAAGATTGGTCTGGTCGATTGGTTACTTCCTTTTTGGATTAGTCTTAACTCAAATTCTCTATATAAAACGGTACAAGAGACGGCGCAGCGCTGCCTACGCGCTAATTAGCTTCCGATGTCGAAAATTCTCCGGCCTTCACTTCAAGCTTTGAAGATAAGTCCGCTATTCGGTCAAACTCTGATAGGATCTAGCCCTTACCTTACTCTTTCGGGGTTCACTCTTCTACTTAAGTTCCTAGCTAGGCTGATGCCTTTGCCGAGTCTGAAACTCCGACTCCTAAACGGCCGGAAATACCCATTTTGAGCTCGCTCTGTCGGATGTTCCCGCACTTTACAAATAGTCAGCTTCTTTCTTTCCATACAGAGTATGGCACTTTTCTTGTCTCTTTTGTCTTTCTGTGGCTGGTCTTTCTTTCCCTTTTTCATTCTTCACAAATGCATCGAATGGAGGGCGCTTGACCTGTCTTAGCTTTACAGCTTCGTTCCCCTTATTTTCGACTTGAAATTATACCGATGATTCCCGGGCCACTGAAGCCTATGTTACCTACTTTTGTTTAGATAAGTTAGAGTTAGGACATGCGATTAGATTTTCGTTATTTGATGTTTTTTGAATAAGATTCCCACTGTCAAATGTTCTTTTTTGAAGCCGATTTCACCCGCTCTCAGTTCTCCCAGCTAAGAGTAGACGACGAGAATGGCACTTGTGCCCAGAAGTCATTAAAAGACCGTTCGCCAACTACTCTACTATTGATTGATCACTCGTGAACCCGAAAGATTCAGGAAAAGCGGCATCAGACTATTCAGTGACAGCTTCTGATGAAGCGAAACGTATAGGATACTTTTCTCTCATATTCATACCGGACCCGAGCAACTATGACCCGGAGGAGTCAGTGGCAGGTGAAGGAGATTTTCAAGGTCATGAAGAAATGGAAGAAAGGATGAGTGGAGAACTACTTTTAATATATATAGCAGTACTTTGGCACATACATTAGGAAGCCTGACAGAAGAGTATTCGACCTAGTTCCATAACTTTCCTCTGAAGAGCAATCGATGACTAGTGCAAGCTGAGATTTTGTTTCCACATGGTAGGGCGGGGAAGGTTTATTGGGGTCTAGTAACCGAAAGCAGAATGATAATGACTTTCATCATGAGCTTAGGGAGGCAGGAATTCACTCCAAGGCGATTTGTCTTCGTTCCGCAACACGAACAGCTTTCGGCACTTGATCAAATAGCTCCGGGAGGTGTACTTTGTCAATCCTCCCTAAAGGAGAGAACTCCTATTCCTCGGTCCCATCGGAATATCCCTATTGGTAAGTAGAGTAGATTCTAAGCCATGCGAATATAGTTTTGATAAAAGAAAAAGAATTGGGCGGTTCCGCGGTCATGTACTCCCGACGGTATACACATTCTCAGATGTTATGGCCAAATCCTGAACCAGATGAACTCTCCTACGAAAACACATATTTATTCGCCCCAAACCATTAAAAGCATTCCCCGGAAGCGCCGAGTGGCCATAGAACAGCTTTCCTTGTCCCTGTGAATGAGTTACATGAGCATCTCTTCCGGGCTGAAGTGGTTGACAATATCAGGCTAAGTCTCCGACTAGGTTCAACCTATATGATATAGAAGATCCTAAAATCTGTATGTTTCTAGAGATCCGAAAAAAGCGCTAGGAAATATTCTACTAAATGCACACGCAGGTCCTAGTCCTAGATCAGATTATGCCGGCTGCTCTTCAGTGGATGTTACTAATTATCCCTCAACAGGAACTAATCGATCAACAGCGGATGCAAACTCAAAGATTTAAGACATGAAGGGGAATAAGCAGCGCTCTTGGCTGCCATAGTTGTTGTACGAGGTTGAAGAGGACACATCAAATAGGCTCTGGGACTGATGACGTTCCGGCACGAGGTGGGATTATTGAGCCTTCCTTGTTGGAAGCTCTCTCTGTCGCAATAAAGGCAGCTACTGCTAGGCTCTTAGATGGGCTTGTTCACGGCGTCGAGAAGAAGCTGTTTTCGCACCTGAATGAGAATACGCTGCTTGGATCTTTGCACGACGGCCTTCCGCCTGTACTTTTGATTCGCCGCGTCGACTCTATGCCTTCCCGGCTTGCTTTCTTGGACCCAAAGACTTTTTACCTCCTTCGATGATTACTGCTTTAATGAAGACCCTCTCTTCGGGAAGCGACGAACTCTTCACTCACCCGAAGGCGAGCGAGTGAGTAGGAATTCGTAATAGAATAAGCTGTTAGGCCACGAATACGTTATTTTGAGGACGCATGCGGACAGGACGATTTCTTGCAGAAAGAGAAAGGGGATAGCGGATTGAGTAGATGCGGACGCACCGAAGCGAAGTAACTAGAACTCCAAGCGAAGTAAGACACGACACCGATGGTTCTGAAAGAAAGCAAAAGGTATCTGCAGCGCCGGAAGGGTGAAATTGTGATGGTGAATCTTCAGAGCTTAAGAGTGGTTGTGTGGGTTGAAGCGGATAGAATATTATCAAAGGGTTATTTGTGCCACGGCAAGACTCGGTGTTCGACCGGATAGCATTGTTGCATCTTTCATGCATTTTTATCAGGTGGAAAATGTGCATGGCATGGCATAAATCGAATTTGAGCACAGCGAAGTGGAAACCCTTATAAGCTTAATGCCAACGGAGAAAAGTTGTTCGGTTCCACAGGGATGCTCAGGATGGCAATCGTGGTGAATGCTACAGTCGCCTGCAGGCTTGAGATTGAAAGGGGGATTCCTTTTCGGCTGGAAATGGTTTCACTTGACGATCTCCTTATACCATCAATCCAAGCTGGCGGTTCATTATATGATGTTGATACTGTTCATCGAATACCGGTCAATTTTCTGCAGCGAGAAGAAAATGAAGATTGTGGAATCTGAAGGCACTGGTTCTCCGAATCATGGTTCATTGTTGAAAGTTGGACGGCTTATTGACACATATTTTGCGGAAATTGCTCCTGAGCCTTACCTGAGCTTACAAAAGTTCATTGCTATGATTGAAATACTGCCTTATTATGCTCGTGTCATCGATGATGGGCTTTACAGGGCGGGCGGTTGGTATATATTTGAAGGTTCATTCATTGCTAACTGAACAAGAATGCAAGAAGCTCGGCAGGTTCATAGACTGCCAAAAGCTCTCTCAAGAAGCATGCAACCACGCTGCACAAAATGAGCGACTCCCAGTACAGATGACAGTGAAGTTCTCTATTTTGAGCAGGTCCGATTGAAGAATGCAGGAAGCTCACATGGATTCCTCTCGTAGAGAATAAGCAGTGGTATACCAAGTGCAGCCATGTCCCCTCGAGATAATTATGTGCTTCATTAAAGACACAAGAACGGAAGCTGGAGATTTCAAGAATGAGAGTGAGGCTGAGTGAGTTGGAGAAGGAACAGTTGTTTATGAAACAAGGAATGATGGATAAAACAGGAAATGGCAAGACTTTCTTGACCTCAATCTCTAAGGGGATTGTAAAGATTGTAATTTTGAGTGGTCAAGCAGGAGGTTGCGAAGCAAAGGCACTGAACGAAGTGAAGTGGGAAGAAAGAGAGAGACTCTTTACGAAAGAAGTCCGTTTTACTGAGGGTTTCACTCATAAGACCGTCTAACTTTCTGACAAAAGGTTGCTTTACCCGAGGTAGAAAACATCATGAAGAAAGGTTCTGAAAGAAAAGAAAGGGGGGGAAAAAGGTTCTGTTTTACGGATAGGATTGCGTTTTCGCTCCTAGGCTCACTGGTGGGAAGTTTGCTAGCCTTTCTTAAAGAAGAGTAGTCGCCTAGCGAGAGTAGTTGTCTATGCCTCGCTTTTTTAGGTTATGCAATAGAGTTCAAAAGGAAATGGTTTATGTTTAAACCAATCAAGGGCGCCGGAAGTTATAGCAGTGACCTGTGACGAGAGGAGCTAATTACTAGAGACCGAACGAGAGCAGGCTGGCTTACAGGGGCGATGGACGAGGGCAGAGTAGTTTCCACAGAATCAAAAGGCTCTTCCTGAGTTCTCGATTACTTGCCCGACCAGACGAGATTAGTTGAATGACCAAAGCAGAAGAAGGCATAGTGATCACTGACCCGGATTTAATTTTGATTTCCTAGCTTTAAAAAGAGAAGCGCATAAGCACTCGTAACTGAGAATGGTATAACATAAGCACGAGTTGATCCATTAGATATAAATGTTGGTTGAGTCCTCTCCAATGCTCCTGTTTAGCCTGTTCCGATCTTCCTCAACCGTTGAGGAAGGTTGTTTTTGGCAACGATGCTTTTGCTTTTAGTCTTGTCTGAAAGCAGAAAGGCTGCCAATTAGCAAACCAACTCATTCAATCGGGCCCTAAGGGGCCTTGCACAAGGAGGAGGAGAGCTTGGTCACTTGGTGGGTGGGTAGGACTACGTACTTCATCTTCCTGTAGGAGGGTCCAGGTCCATAGCCCTTTATCGAAGATCCATATTCAGTTGATGCCAGGCACAGCTTATTTAAGAGCCACTTTGCCGAGTTGTTTATCCAGCAGTGGAACCATCGCCCGGAAGGTGAGGTCGCGTGTCAAAGCAGCACAAATAGGAACTACACCCAGTACCGAATCCAGAAAGAATTCCAATTTCCACATCTCCCTCGAAGACATCTCTCCAATTGACTCCATGAAGCACTGCAGTGATAAATTGGCCATTCTTTGTTGCTGACGTCGTACCGCATTTCCGCTCGGCTTGACACTGTGGGCTCTTGATGACTCACACTTGGGCTACAATGACAAAAAACCCGTGAGGGGGAGATTCTTTGACGTAATCGTTGACCTGAGAGAACATGCCCACTGCTTCAGTGAATTCCACCACTACAGGTTCTTCAAGTCTGTTTTCCCGCGTCTTTTCACTCGTAAACTCCTTCTTGTTTTGACACGAATTCTGTTTTCCCGTCCTTTTCGGCGTCGGGTGTCTTTTCACTCTACAAGTGGTTCTCATTTTCGTATCAAGTTTGTTTTCCCTACCGAGGAAAGTTGTCAACCCGCTAATAAACCAGTCCTCATTTTCGATCGATTCCTCCGTACCCTATAGGCAAAACAAAACCTCCCTTTCACTCGTAAAGCATATCTCATAATCGATCGATTCCTCCCGGTCGTAAACCGGGTTTCACTCCCGATTGAATCGAGAAATTCATCCCGGCAAAAGTTCATTAACGCCTTTTCACTCGTAAGCTCGTTGTCAGAGCCGAATAAATCTATCCTCCCCTATATGGAAAAGTTCATTAACGCCTTTTCCGTACATAAACCTGTCAATTGAACGGAATAAATCGGGCGTCAACCCCCTTTTCACTCGTAAATGAGTCCTCAGAACCGAATAAATCCGTTTTACCTATATGGAAAAGTTGTCAACCCGTACATATTTCTGAATTCGAATCGATCGATTCCTCCCCCGAGGAAAGTTAGCAACCCCCTTTTCCGCGGAATGATATCCCATTTTCTAAGTGGAAACCATTTCTTAAATCACAGAGTGGAAATAGAAAGGCCTGGAGATATTGAGAGGAAGTGACCGCCGGGTGCTTAAGCCCCCGAGAGACCATGGGAGAGCTTCTCTATGGACTTCGGCCCCACGATCCATCCATACGCCAGTATTGAATACAATACCCTAGCGGTTGACGGGCGCTGAACTTATAGCTTGAAGCGGTAGGGGGGATAAGGAATTGTTCGGTTCTGAGGACTAGTTTATTAGCGAAATCACCTTTGCTAGGTTTTCCATATAGGGGGATAAGGAATTGATGGAGAAACCCGGTCGGCCTGTTACAACTCTTTTTATGCGGTCTAACAGCGCTGCTATATAGGAATAGCGAAGAAAGGGATTCTTATTAACAGAGTCTTCATCCTCTTCTCTGATAGAACCCTATATTACAAAGAGAAACACATGGCCATGATGTAGAGCAAACATTGTGTTGACTAAGCGCTGATAGGTAGGCTAGAGTGTTACATATTGGGAACATCATGGAAGTATATGTCGAATGCTGGTCAAAAGCCTCACGGTGGAGGACCACATATACACATGGATTGGCGCTTACAAGAGGTGTGTCAAAAGAACAATCGACATTGCTGCTACCATCAAAAATGCGCATGTAGGGAAAACGGATTTCTTTGAATTAGAATCAGGAGTTCCCGAGTGACAAAGGGGTTTGCAACGAAAAAGACGGGAAAACGGATTTCGTGTCAAAAGAAGAACGAGTGAAACCCGCAAAAAAGCCGGGAAAACAAACTTGAAGAGTGCGGATAAGACAAGGCTTATGATATGAAAGAACCTAACAGCCCTTTGTCTGTGAGTGTGATTAAACTTGTTTCATTCAAACCTTTATTGTGATTGGCGTTTGCTGCTGCAGAATAAACCCATTTAAAAATGTCATAACATGCTCGATAAGACATAAGTTCTAGTAGATGCTGCTCTGTTTCCTCGCCCTCTACTGCCTTCCGAGGTTGACCTGCCTCCACCACCAAAACAACTGGTGGTCTCCGATTGAGCTTTTATCTTGAACCGCGGCTCGATAAACAAAGGTATTCCTCTCGCTTCATATACCCTAGCCCGGAGGGTGACCCTTTCTGTTTTATATACGGTGCGACCAATGCCGTATAATAAGAATTCTGTTTCACCTACCGAGGAAAGTAAACGAGTCAAAATTTCCTATAGTAGTAGGGTCAAGGGCGTTAGCGAGAGCGTCTCCGAACCTCTTTTCCTCTTCGTTCCAGTACTTTATTTTCCATGAGAGTCAGGCACGTTAGTAAGGAAAGTTCTCCAAGGTAAATGAGCAAGTGCAAGTGTCAAGCTCTATCGCAAGCAAGGTGTGGATACATTAAGGTGCGACAACCACTTCCTCGATTAGAGTTTGAGAATGGACTTGGTTGGTTTAGTCGAAAGCTTGTTAGAGTAAAGTGAAAGAAAGAAGTTAAAGGAAAGCGGCTCGACTGGGAGAGCGAGTGGTTAGCTGGCCCGTTTCAAGAGAGTAAGATTTCAAATAGACCCGGCGGGTTCTCTTCTGACTTTGCTTTGTTTTGATTCTCTCTCGTGCAATCTCATATAATCTATAAGTAAAGGCTTTTCACAATCCATGCTTTTCCAAGTCTTCATGTTCCGCTCCTTTCCCGGTTAGAGATAGAAGATCCTCTGATCCCTCTTAACTCAGTTGCGTAAGTGATGATGCGGGAACCCTTTCTTTTTTTTTCAATTTTCAACATATCGATTTACGTCTAAGCTAGTGTTATTATCCTCTTTTTTTTCTATTTCAGCCGGCATAATAATTTTCTAAGTAATCAAGTTATATGACATCTACCGATCCCGTGATTCCGAATCAACAGATTCATTGAGCAACTCGTGAGTCAAGTAGTAGATTAGCCCTCGTAAGGCCTCCAACTAGTTCAGTATCCGTCCGGAATAGAGTAAAGGGACGACCTTTTATCTCCGCTATTCTTCGCATCTCGAAAGACCCGGCGACGACCCGACATCCCATAGAGTAAATACCCGGAAAAGTCCTTACTACTCATAACGGGTATTCCCACTACAATGATTGAGGAGTTATAAAGCCCGGAAAAATAGAATATGTCTCTCAATTCCTTTTGAATAAGAGGACCAAGGTCTACATCTTTCTTTTTATCTTCAAGCCTTTCTAGTGACGTAGTATGGACAGAGTGATGAATCTTGAGAAGGAGGCAAGAATGGTGAATCCTTGGACACAGGGGGATAATAAAGCTTCTTATCCTTAGAAAACAGAACATAATAAGAAAATGAATTAGCCCGGGTCGCCAGCTTCATATCTTTCTTTAAACCCATGCTGTGAAGTCTTCTTTATCCTACTCCCCATATTCATCATAAGAAAAAAGACAAGCGGCAATCCACATTCTTTGATCTTTGATCTCGTTTTATGATCATAAAGTGTGGGAATCTGCAGCTCTCGCTCTTCACCGGGACTCGATTGAACCCCCTTAAACCATTTATGACCGTCATCGGGATTGGTCTTCCATCTTTGGCAAAGGACAGGAATAGCCTTTTCAATGAAGCTTTTTCAAGAAGAAGAAGAATTAGATCGCGAAGTGACCACCGAGTCTTGACTTTCTTTTTTATCGCCTTGCGCCTGCTACCTTCATAGAGCGGATTCGTGAAAAGACTAAGATCGGATTCTCGCCATCTAAGAATAAGAGGGCAAGTCGAATCCCGTGCTTGGGCTTGGGTACGAAACTAGGCATTCCAACCTTTCAATAAAAATAAGTAGAATAAGCCCTGCCTTCAAGACCGGTTACGCCAATTCCTATTCCTATTGCCTTTACTAAAACACAAAGAGCAGATAAGGCTAAAACATTAGATACTTGGGAAAAGTCTAAACCTTACTCCGCTTTTTTGCACTCACTCTCTTTCAAGACGGTTAAGGCAACCAAGGAAAACATACAGAAAGCTACTCTTCTTAGCCCTGCGTCTCACACTTTGATGAGTGGAACCTCTTGTCCCCTCTAATCCGCTGTGTTATTAGCGTACGGGATCATTATGACTGGAGGAAGCCCATTCTCTTGTGAATGAAGCTGGTGCTCATTGTTCTCATAGTAAGAAGAGTCAACCAGGGAAAGTCCCATTAGAAAGTGCAAGGGGCACCGCAGATGACTTCCTTAGTCTAGTTCCGTGCTGTTCTCATTAAAATCAAAAAGAAGAATCGGGCGTGAGGTCATTTCATTAGGTGAGGGTTCTCTTTCGTGTCATCAATGTGGGAAGAAGAAGGAATAGGAATGGACCGAATGATGGATAGCGACTGGTTCGGATGCAAGAGAGCCGTGAAAAAACTTTGCCTAATAAACAAAAACAAATAGGATTGATTATGTATCACAATTTCATCACTACATCGAAGGCTTTTTTGTAAATATATTGATAAGATAGCTTGGTACCCAAACTGTATCAATGATTGTGATCCTCATTGTGTACATAATTCGTGTTAGGATCTACCAAATAAATTTTTTGGGTATAGGGCATATAACAAAAGAGTTTCCATTTCTATCGGTCATAAAATAAAAAAAGAAAAAGCGGCCATCACTGGAAAACAAATTGAGCTGTAGGCATCAAGGTAAGGGACCGAGATTATATACTGCTGCAGAAGCGGAATCGAAGTGATTAGAACCCAGCGAGGAATGAAGAAGCAAGGGACATCTATACTTTCTTTATATTAACTTTATGTATTCTCTCTTTTAATTGATTGGATAGGTTCTTTCTTTTGTTTACCGTAGTATTAGCTGTACTTCTTTCCTCATGTTTCATTCCCTACTTAGTCTATTAGGGTCATAGTCAATAGTAGTCTTTCGGTTGCTGTACTATTCCAATTTGCCTATTTTCTCTAGTGATTCAAGTTATAGTACTTCCTCAGAGGGATTGAACTAGCCTTTTGACTAAATAGATATGTGCATAGAGAGGTAATCCTTCACTACAGGCAAAAAGGAGAGCGACTTTCCAGCAGAAAGAAGTAAAATAAGAAGCTTTCGGCTGTAGTGAGTAAAATAGGATTTCAATTCCGTAAGCCTGTTAGTGCAACTCGTCTGGAAGATATTTTAAGGTAGAGGGAGTACTGAACCGGAGTTATTTCCTCTCTTCCCAACAAGTGCTTATGAAAGCGGTTCGATCTCAATTAGTGCTCTATACAGAGTGTCATCATAGAATACCAGTGCCTCGAAACGCGAGGGGACAACTTGCGGGTTGACACTATACTATGTAGTTTAGCTGGGCCTAAAGAGGTTACTTAGTATATCACTAATAGTTGTGGGGCATATTTACATACTACTTAATGCCTCATGACCATGCACGTCAGACGAATAGCTTTCTCACTATAGGACTTATATATCAAGCTACTTCCCGAAAGAAATGTATGAATAAAGAAAGAACGCATACTCTTACGACTGCTACCGATTGAGGGTCATCCTCGCGTTACAGAGTCCAAGCAACCACTTGAGATGCTGACCCTTATTATATTATATTAGTTTAGCCGGAGTAAAGAATACTCAGCTTCCGCTTCTACAACGGAATATATTATGATTCCATAGCGCAAGAAGATTCAGCTGAAAGAGAGAGATTGACCCGGGTCACACTCGGGGCTTCAATAGGTGATTAAGTAACGGGAGTTAAGAAATTATCTTCGTTATGCCTCTTATTCTTTCTTTATTGTTTTCTGGTAAACTAGTTAAAGTTAATTATGCAATCGTAAATTCATAATCACAAATAATTCAAATAGTCCGAGCTAAATTATATCAAGACTAGGTGTAGTCTACTGCTTCCTTCGCTAAGTAGGAGTTGGATGACTGTGAACACCCGGCGTTGTGTTCATCTTATTGATGATGTTACTGGTCTCACACCTCTCCATATGGAAGAAGATTATTTCGGATGTGGACACCTGAAGATATAAAATTGAATTACTTAGGTGATATTAGTAGCCCTCTATTAAATGAGAGTAGTAGCGGGGAGTGAGTAGTCGCGATCAATTGAATGAGTTAGTAGTGACTCGTCGTTTGCAACCGTAGGAGTCCTTAGGGGTATTGGACAGTCTGCAGGATTGACCTACGCGTTACATCAAATTAATTCTTTTAGTTTGTCTTTTGACAGGCGTACACCTCCTGCTAGAAATGCCAAGGCTTATAACATCCCGCCCGAATCACACAAGACACCTATGTTAGGTATCTTTGTAGTGTACACGGTCTTCCGTGAAGCGGCTATCCCAATCTTTTTAGAGACAAGGGAGCTACCCGTTGATCCTCTACATATAACAGCTGATGTCCGCTTAAGTGTTGCAGTTTTAGTTGGAGCGGGGTTAAGACTGTCTGAATCCATCAGTCATTTAGGATTCTTAGGCTCCGGATTTATGATGAAATGATCTAGTCGTAAAGACTACCTGCTTACAGAAGTACTATATATATTTATAGTTATGAACGTACTGAATCTTTCTTCCAACAATAATTATCACAGGTACGGATAACCCTTTGATTGAGCCTCTTTTCTTGTACTATCAATAATTATTATAATAAAAGCGGTACGAGAAAAGATAAATATATAAGGATGATACTGATACACCGAGTTGAGTCGGTGCTGGGTCTTCAAGCTCTTTCTTTCATGGGAAGTCGTTCACCCGATAAACTTCCTTACTTCTCGTTTGACTTCGACTCTCTCTTGCCCGCTTGTCGGGCTTAAAGCGGAACTGCGCTTCTCACTAACAGAATAGTAAGTCATCAAACGGAAAGAGTGGCGTTAAAGAGGACTGGGGAGCCTCTCGAAGTCTCCGATCTCACGGCCCTTCGCTTGTGAAGAAGCTTGGCTAGTTCTCCTTACTCGGACATTCAGTTCATCCGACCGCCGCCCATGCTTCAAGATTGAAGTTTGAACACCTATAAAAGAACGTTGTAACGAGATCGCATAGGTCCAACATAAACCCCCTCACGCGAGGATCAACAACTTCGTTAGAATCCCGGAACTACTATCTCTAACACAGCCAGATCTGGAACTTCATTCTCCTTCTAAAAATAAAACTATGTAATTATAGATATAGATGCGCTTCGCTTTCTTTCTATCAACAGAATGGGAACCCTTATTTATCTTGATACGAATCTCCGATTAAGTTAGCTCTTCCGCGCTTGACTGCTTTCTTCGTCACACTTTACTTTGGGCGTCGTAGCGGAGAAAGGCTTGTGGCCTGCCGATTACCTGCTGCCTTAGACGTCTTTCTCTTCTCTTGTTTGTCTCTTAGGTATACCTTTAGCGAAGCGTTCAACAATACCATCGCCATCGGCTGACTCCAATGAAACCATTTCTACAGGGAGGAAACGAAGAAGAAAGATCTAATCCCAGGTAATGATTCTACTTCTACTATGGTGCTATTTGCCATTTGTTCTACAACTCACGGTACAAGTATTCCCTAAGTGAGTAAGGAGATGGAAGCGAAACAGCTCGAATGAAAGCTCTAGCGAGGAGGGAAGCGAAGCTGCTCGACGACAATGGATCGAAAGAGAGTAAACGAAGTTGGCGAATCAATAGCAATTAGGGTAAATGAAGTGACTCGACTAGTTAGTCTCGGGATTGAATCAACCAAGGGAGGAGATGAGCTAGCGAATCAGGAGCAGAAACCAAGTGAATTACTTTACTTGGATCTGTTTTTAGCTATATTTCAACCTTTTCTCCGATGGCTTTTGACGATTGGATTTCTCGAGTCTACTTTCCATGCGCAGAGAAGAAAAGAAGAGATGCGGCTTTTGACGGATGTTCTTAGGTTCAGCAACAGTTGAGGAGCCAACCTGCTCGACAATAATTCCATAAACACCTAGCGGAGACGGTGACAACCTAAATAGGAAGATTACAACTCCGAGACATTCCAATAGAAAAACAAATTCTAGTCATTTATGCGGCTATCAATGGATGATGGAAAAACCAGCTAGCTCGGATGCTAAGAAACATCGTAAGAGAAGTCGTCCTGACAAACGGTTATTTCAGACCCGACAGAAAAAGAAAGTGAGACTCGTGCTGCTAGAGGAATTGATCCGAAAGGTGTTACATCACTAAGGTGCTCTTAGCTCCTGATCACTGGCACTTAGTACGAACAACTACCTTAGCACTACGTTCTGACTTTCCGATTGGAGTTTTAACACAAGTAGATCGCTACCCAGGGCAGATGCCGGGAAGCAAGGTGGTTAAAAGAGTTCTTGCTCCAGGCGGATCCAACTAAGGAATGAACTGGCTTATTTGTAGTTTTTGGGGAGGAATCCCTTTTTATTTATACTAAATGGTTTTTCCATAAATCATTGGTGTAGCACGTAGGTGGATGAACCCTTATAACATGAGATCCGAGGAAACGCAGTTAAATCGACGTTAAAAATAATCTGAAAAGGTGCATTTTTTAGGAGGAGTATAATTAGGAGGACGATATACCCACTCATGATCTACTAAGAGGAAAGTGGAAGTTTACTTGCTTGCGTAAGGCGGTAGCTTGATTGGTTCGAATCCAATTCGTGAGCTTACTTTGATTGATCCGGGTCGTCATAGCATTAATGTGCTCTTTTCCTCGGATTCATTGGAACACCTTCTTTTTCAGAGCCTCAAGGTCGTGTTTAAATAGTTTCAAGGCAGCTCGACGACAGCGGGGCTCTCTTTGTAGAAAAGTGGTAGCTGTCCGTATGGACACTTTCCTGTCTGGAATACGTCTTGTGGTTCCACCGGGCCGCAGTCGATTACTATAGACCAATCAATAAGCGACTTCCTGGATCAACATAAGGGGAGATCTAAAGAAAGAATGAAGAGAGAGCAGGACGCGCGAAAGCCCTTGCGCCTTAGCACAGCCCTTCCCCTTCTGGCCAAGCGAAACTTATTTACCCTTGAATGAACGACGAACAATAAGTGGCAGACCGGACAAAAGGAAAGTACAAGAATTGATATCATACGTATCTCCGGTGTCCCTCTTGGAGCCACGTCTAACAACATTGGATTCGCGCGAATATCCACGCGTAGGCCTTGCATCCTACAAATTGACTCCCTCCCCCTTTCTTCTGAGTATCAATCCTTCCGTGCCGCTCTCGTCGTAAAGTAAAGCTCGCCTTGGGGTCACAAATGTCGGAGCACCTTGGCGCCCAATTGAGATACTTTTTCTCGCTTAGTGTATTAGAGAAAATCAAAAAATAAATTCGGCACTGCCGGACCATGAAAACGTTCTAATCTACCGCTGCAAAAACAAGAAAAAATTAGCTCAAGTGAGCCTCACCACTCCCCTTCTCCTTTTCACGGAAGCCACCAAACCACAGCCATGAAAAAGGCCTGCTCTTTCACTTGGTTACTTTGGCCCCTCTGCCAAACGGGATTCAATCCAGCCCCCTGTTTACCGGATCCTTAGAGGTCTGCCCGTCCCTCAAACACTTTAGTGGACGGACGGTCAGAAACTAACTCTAAAATCAACTTTCACCTATTTTTAATTAAATTCACTGCTAAAGGATCTTCTGAACGCATTTCCGACGACAAGTTTTAAATCTTAATGCAGGAAAATTTCCTTTTTTCATATACGGAGAGTGTAATTTTTTAATGCTTTCTTAATTCGCTTATAATATATAGTATTTTTTATATTATTATGTTTCAACATCTGTTTCTTTATTGCTTTGAAGCTTATAGGTTGGGGTTTAGAGTCCGTGGTAAAGGCGATACGTCGCGCGAGAATTATAAATCCTATCGTCCGAAAATCCATCGGAACGGAGAGCATCCTCGATCGCACTTTAATTGTAAAGTTACCGCGCTCAGTATCTGAAAGAGGTTTTTTATAAACATTATGTTCAATTAAGCGTTCTAACTCACTCTCTAACTCTATGCGGCGCTGGGTGTCAGAAAGTAATGGAACCTCCGCCGACAACGAAGGCGAGCCCCTCCGCTCACCCTGGTGGGAGCTTTCGCCTTCGAGCGGGTACGATAAAATGCCAAAATTCTCAGAGGGGCCGGGAGGTGTAGGTGTACCAGGACCTCCTGCCATTCCCCCCGGATAGAATTGAACAACAGCCGGTCCTCCATAAAGACATATCCCAGTTTGACGGCTACGCTCGCCAGAAGAAAAGAAAAGAGCGCTCTCCCAATACAAAATACAACGCTTTGAACTCTTGTCGGAATCTTCCGGTATCCGACATAAGAACCGTAAAATAGTCTTATTGTCGAAAAAGACAAGAATCAGAGACACGGAACCAAAGATCACAGAAAAGAATTGCATGATTTAATTTATTAATTAAAATGTATTCACCGACGATTAAAAAAAGAGAATAAAAAGACCGCCGAGAAAGCTTTTTTTTTTGACTCAACTCGGCCTCGAATCAAAAGTCTTTCTCCCTTCTCTTATGAAATTTCGAGATCAAAAGAGCGCTCCGCCTTTCTCTTATCCGCCAAAGGCTCTTATTCTTTTACATACGTAATTCGAGAAGTGAACCCCTGAGCTAGAAACTCTTAGTTTTCGTATGATTAGATTGAGCGGTGAACCAAAACATAGTCCGACTTGCATGTGTTAAGCATATAGCCAATAGCTTCTTAGCCAGTAGTCTTTCTGAATGTGATAGCTGAGAACTGTGATTATTCGCTCGATCAACTCTTGCCATCACGCTCTGGCTTTAGCATCTGCCGAGCACATCTAACCGCAAATCGAAAACAGTGCCTGGATTTCAATTGGATACCCTTATTCTCTGTTCCAGGTACAAGTCAAGTTTATCCCTTTCTTAAGTTCTTAAAGTGGGTTAAATGCTCTTATTTTGCATTCGTCCCCCGCCGTGTTGAAATACCGTTCATGTCCGTGGACCATTCACTGAAAGGATAGTCATTAATAGTCACTTCAAGTCTGTTTATATCACTATCTTATTCATCTATGATTGACATAGGGATTTATTGAATCATTGTCATTGGGCATTTAATGATAATATTCTCAAGTACAATTTATCCTCCCTAAAACTTTCTGCCTTTGCTTCGCAACCTTGCTAACAAGAAATGATCTATTTCGACATGTACGGAAGTTCGTGAACCCGCAGCATCAAATCAAGTGGAAATGAGTCAACTAAATGACTATCTGAAAGGAGGGACTGAAAGGAGAGGGGTTTACGCTACTTACTACTAGTGACGCATTGTTGATTTCGTTAACGCTACAACCGAATGCTTTATAGAAGTAATGGCAGGTGAATTAGTAGAATTTGAAGAAGGTACGATAGGCATTGAATTGCCTACAAAAGGAAGTTGCTGTCGGTATGACAAGACCGCCGTGACACTCATCTATTCAACCCTTCTCGAATGTGATCCCAACTGCTCGTAGCCATAGATAGTCAAAGCTGAGGGGAAAGCTGCAGTCGTTCCTTACGGATGAGACAGCCCCACTCTCTTGATTGCTGTCTGGCTTTGCTTTGTTGGTTGCTTTCTTCTTTCAATTGACTGCTCTGGTTCAGAAACTTTCTCCACATTGAAAGTGAAACGAAACATGTAAAGTGACGAGATATAGTTTGTGATCTTGAGTCTTATTCTTTTTTCGTCGAGATTGCCTCGGTAAATGTAGAAGATCGAAATAGGAGATCTATAGTTTGAAACCATTCCACTAGTTATCGAAAAGGACATCTGCTCTTTTCTAGGGTGCTCTCTCATTGATACGCAAAATTATCCCTCGTGGTGAAGATGCCAGCCATTTGACCAGTTGGCCAAGTCAAAAAATCCTACCCATACCACCTAATCCGGAAAGGCTTAGGCGTATTCCTTAGGCCTTAGACTCTTGTCACTGAGAATGGAATGTTGGAGAGGCCCATATACTTTGTTGAGGTCACTGGTGCTACTGTGATGCCATCGCCTAAGTCCTGCTTTCCTAGGGCATTCTCTTTAGCCCTCTAGTAAAGCCTTAAATAGATTAGGGTACTCCGCCTCGCTTCTTTCAAAATTATCTGGGCGAAAAGAATGTTCTCTTCTTCCACACTCCTCCAGCTGGTAGGCATCTGAAGCTTTCCACTTCATCTCACTCTCCGTTGTTTGCTATTCAAGAAGAGTTCACTTTCCGAGGGCTTCTCTCTTTGTTTCCTAAGTCGACCCAGAGCGATAGATAGGCAGAGGATCGTGGTTGTATGCTTTCGATTTTATTTCGATTTTATTTTTCGCTGTGAAGAGAGCCTTAGGAGTAAGTTGAGTTTGGTCTCCCGCTGCGATTGGCCGATAGTGATGAGAAGACTGCTAAGTCAAGAGCAGGCTTCAAGGTCCCGAAGTTGCTAAAGTCACGAGGTTGTGATGCAGGTTTTTACTCTGTTGATAAGGTACTTAGGGGAATTCGATAGAATGAGGGAGAGGAATTCAAGGATAGCCACCCGGGAAGGAAGGCTGTGAGGCGCATTCTAGTGTGAATAAAGATGGAGCTGCTGCGGCTGGCTCTTATTGAGGTCACTCTATGTAGATGTGCCCAATCAATTCTTCTTATATATTTGATTGATAGCTTTTTAGTGAAAGGTAGCCAAGGAGTTAAATATAGGGCTTTGAGGTTCAGGATCGTAAAGTGGGCTGGTGCCTTAGTGAAAGTTAGTGTATTTAAGTCAGTTTTAGTGCCCGGTAGTTCGGAAAGGTGGAGAGGATAAAGATAGTTCAAGGTAGGGCGGATCAAAAGTCTTTAAGAAAGAACATAATTTGCACATTTAGTGGCGGATGATGGAGTTGCGGCATGCTATTATGGTTTTGTAATCTAAGGCCTAAAAGAAGTCTGCGATCGAGACCTGAGAGGATGCTAGTCAAAAAGTCCTGCCTCAAGTAATAAGGAGCTCGACGGGTCGCCGATCTCGGTGACTCTCTTTGTGTTAAATCTTGCTTGTTCTATGCGCATTTTATAGAAGAAGGAAGGAATAAAAAAAAGGGATTTAAGAGGGGCCTAGCAAAAGGAAGAGGTCTGAGAGGGTTCTTGCCGGCCGCCATCCTTAGTAGAATGAGCGAGTCTCCAGGGCCCCTTAGGGAGAAGACGAGCAAGAAGTGACTAACTTAGCGGAGAATGGCTTTCATAGAAGAGATGACTTGACCAAGGCCGCGTAAGATGAAAGGCTCAAGGCTTGACCTTAGAGAGAGGGAAAGTATTTGCTTCTATCTTCTCATGCTGCTCGACCGGGAGTTTGGAGCTTTCCTGCTTGTGAGTGAGGTTAGAGCGCTAACTAGACCAATTGGATTCGACTTTTACTTAACTTCCGATTCTGTGCTCTATGAGTGATCAACCGTGTCCCTTTGAGTAGTTAAAGCATCAAAAAAAGCAGTGGGCCCAACAGCTAGTCCCTTCTTCCGCTCGACTTATCCTATTAGAACTTCACCTTACGTCGTAGCATCAGTGGGTGGAGTCTCTTAAGTGGAGCTCCTGGCTTAGAATGGAGCCTTAGGCTCCTCCTTCCGGGTTACGTTCTGAGAATGAGTGAGTTTAAGAATTCTACTAAGGGAGGCTCTCAATAGGTTGGAGGTCAAGGGGATGGAATGCTCGATCTCAGGGAAAGGGTTAGAGGCTCATTCTCTACTCTTGGTTGTACCGTTAACTACTTGAAAGTAGTTGTACAACCAATTCTTACTATTAGTGAGAGAAGATAGTGGGACTCAAAGTCAATCCGTTATGGTTTAAGAATGCTTTCTATCACTAATATGTCAATCCCTATGCCAATCATAGATGAATAAGATAGTTGGTTAGTTAACGCTACAACCAGTGGAATGCTTTCTATATAGTGAAGTGAAGAACTTGCTTACGACGATCATCCTGTCAATATAAGTCACATGGGGAGTGAATAAAAGATTTATTATTCTTCTTTACTTTACTAGTCTCAATTGAGATTGTTGTTATGTTGTTCTACCGAGGAGAAATTGTACTTACTAATCTTACGCTATGTCAATGAATGACCTCACTGAAAGAAAGTGAATGGCATGAACGGAATTTAACGCTACAACCAAGTGTAGAGAATGATAACCGAAGTAAAAGAGGCTTACCGAATGCAAAATAAGCGCATTTAACCCACTTTAAGCACTCCTGAGGTAGGGCCTTCTTCATATGGATAGACTTCTTGATACCAAGACCCCTTCTTTTCTTTCAGAACCTTTATCCGGACTGCCTCTTGAGGTTGAGGGGGCTGAGCAAAGCGAAGTGGGGTTATGCCCATCAAATTCGTTCTCTTTCTTACCTTCACATCCATAGGAACTGATCTTCGTACATTCATAGGGGTAGCCTTTATCTCACATGTCGGTTCACCCGGTGGAAACGACTCTCATCATCAAATGGCGTATAGAACAGACGATTTTACTTGAACGCCTCTCGCTCGAATGCTTTGAGTTTGGGCTTTGCCAGAACTCTTTCACCTCTTGGTCCCTCTGACCCCTACGGTCGAAAAGAAGCCATGATAGAATTATCTCTTCGGCTCATCCCGCGGTGTGGCATGAAGCTAATCTGCCGCTAAAAAACTGGTTTTCTTCTAGCCTTTTCTGGCTAATCCATGATAGATAGCGGCTAGTCTATTTTCTTAGTCCTTTGCAACTAAGCTCTGAAACCCTTTGAGTTTGCTGATGGCTTGCTTCTCCCGACTATCATCAAGCTATGATGTTTCCCACCACACCGGTAAGGCATAGGCAATGACGATTGTGGCCATCTCCACCCGGATCTCTACTCTCATACAGCTATGAAGGTCGAAGCCGATAAGACGATGTGGAATTTGCCTGTAGCTGCCCGTCTCTTTCTTTGATTATAGAATCAGATCCGTTTCGAACTGAACTAATACTGAGAGTTCGCCTTGGCTTTCTTTTTTCAATTGAGCTCAAGGGCAAAGTCCTCCTTCCGGGCATACGACGCCTTAGGTCAATCAGACACACAGCTTTCCGATCTAGAATAGAACTGGCCAATTAGGATCTCTTTTCCCGCTTTTTTCGTTCGTTTGTTGGTTTTTGAAGAAAGGAAAGACCAGACGGGCTTGCTGGCGTGGTTGTGTTTGATGGCTAAAGGGGAATCCCTATGGTTGAGATGGAAGAAAAGAAAGATTTGTCTGGAAGGAAAGGACACAATCCGCTCAAGAGAGTTCTTGTGATCCCGAGTCGAATCAAGCTATGCAGTCTGGTTAGGAAATTCTCTTAGTAATAGTCGGAAAGGGAGAGTTAGATCCGATGCCATTACCATTGATTCTGTTGGAGAAAGGAGACGGACTTTCCTGAAAAAAGCTTCAAGCAAGGCTTTCTTTCTCATCAATCCGGATAAGTAAACAGTAAAAACGGGCAGGTACAAAGACTCGGGATGAGCTTCTTAGCGCTTACTCCTTAGGCACCTGGCTGACTCTGACTGAAAGGAGAGGAATGGAAGCGAGAAAAGCGAGAGGAGCCCGTTTGAGACCATAAAGCGCCGACTCATTGAATAAAGGGCCGGAAACCCATAGATGACGGAGTAGATAGACCCGGTGGAGGCTGCATATATATCTCCTCATGCAAATCAAAATTCATTCTTCACATCAAGTTGAAACAACTGCCAACCACGAATCGCAGCAACTGCGATCAAGGTACGTACAGACGCCATCTTGGCTACTGGTGCAAACGTCTCCTCATAATCCAAGACTCCTGAGAATACCCCTTACTAGACGGGCCAACTAACGCTCCAGAGAACCATCAGAGCGCTTGATAGACCCCCGATCGCAGTTTGTTTTTCCTGAAAAAAGAGGAACTAAGCCCCATGTCTGATTCTGCTGTAGTGCTGCCAGTTCTTCAGCCATTGCCTGCTGCCAGCAAGGCGGATTCGGCCCTTTTCAGGTAGGGGGTTCATGATAGGAGTGAACAGTTGCCAGAAAGGCTCTGTGTTTGTGTTTAAAGGTCAAAGTTTCATCTCATAATCAGCAAAACGAGCAGGAGGAACAGAGGGGCGAGGACAAAGGCTAAAAGAGGAGACAATAAAGAGATCAGTCGGAACTTGTACTAAGAAGGGTAGCCTCACACCAAACTAATCTCGATTAAAAAAAGGGGCCGGAGTAGAAGTTTTCCGGATATAGTAGTTTCATTTGTCCCGGTGTAAGAAGTCTAAGGCTTAAGATTCCTACGGGCCCTAAGCGGAACAATCGAGCTCATAGTGGAAGTCTTTGCCGGAGTTCTTCCGTTGGAGTTTCGGGTATTAAAGTTTGTATTAGGCTAGACAGGTTAGGCTTTTCCGGGACAGGAGGTAACTGCTCTTAGGGAACCACAAAGTCAGAACTTTCCCCGCTCTATGTTCTCAGCCAATAACTATCAGACTGGGCCTATTAGCCCTGAACTCTTAGAAGAATGTCTAGGTTAAAAAAAAGTTTCTTTAGCTTAAAGTCTCTCTTTTCCTAGAACTCACGTTAGCCGGTCCGTTGGAAAGGTAGATGACATTTCTGCTCTTTCGGTTCCCTTCCTTGAAGTTGAGAGCTTAGACCCGAGTTCTTTCTTTGACTTCTAGTATGAGTGTGCCAAGGCATTCTTTCAAGTAGCAAGGAAAGAAGCTTACTATTCTTTCGTTCAAAGTTAGGCCGCGGAAGAGCTTTTCTTTACTATATATGATATGCATCAGATCTATCTCGGATAAAGACAGTGACTTGCACAACAAAGCTGGACTTGCTTGCTCTCATTCCTGAGGTTGAACCAGTCCCCCTTTCCTCGTTAACCTGGCCTATCGCTTTTGCCCTTGCGATTCTTTCCACAGTGCCCCCCCTTAGGAAAGTTATAAAGAATAACACCATGAAGTTTATCCCTTTCTTAAGTCTTCTCCGTAGGCAAACCTTAAACCTAGAACTTCCCAACTCAAATACGACTTCGTTTTCAAGGCGGACAGATCCTTGCTTTTGGAATCCACATGAGGAAAGATCTTCTCGAGCTTTTAACCAGCAAAATAAGTGCATTTAACCACTTTAAGTACTCGTGAGGTAGAAACATCCACGATGGCTTGTTACAACGGTTTAAAGCATCAGAATTTGTGAATAAATGAAAGGTTATGGGGCTGCAAGTGCTTCTCCTTTCAGTCGAGTTAGCCAGTTCCTCTCCTTTCATTCCTCACCCGATGGTCGAGTTAGCCTCTTCCTCATCAATGAATATTGCTTTGCGGAGTCCCGTAATCTATTCAGATGGTCCTGCTTTAGTCTTTGTTGCTTTAAAGAGAGCCTGTCGGGATGCTCACAGGCACCATACCTATCCAACTTCTACTTCTCGGTAAGTGACTGGAAATGTCATACGGGACAAGGCGTTTAACGGAACAAAAAGCTTCTCGAGAAGTGCTTATCGAGAGATCCCTACTCGGTAAAGCGGTCAGTAAGAAGGAATGGGCTACGGGCCTGTTCCCTCTACGAGCAACCACCGCTCGGATCTACTCTTTCCGGATGTATTCCGGGGAAAAAGGAATAAGTAGTCAAAGCTAGGCGAAAAAAGAAAGGGTTAGCTGCCTTGTTGATTAAAGGACCTGGGGGCGCTTTGTGGTAATACCCGCCGGATATCAATGACAAAAGTCTCTTCCCACGCAAAGAAAGAGAGTGAATTAGAGACATTCTCTCACAGATGAAAGAAAAGAGGTCACTTGTTTAAGTCAAGCAATCGTAGAGACCGAGAAGAGTTTGCAGTGCAAATTTTCCGGGGGCCTAGTAGATCTATTCCTGCTACCGGGAGGTTGAGTTGAAGAAGCTGTGACAGAACAAGCTGTTACTGAATCAGCTGCCGGAAGAATACTGGTAGTGGTTCGTCTTATTAGTAGCGGTCAGTAGGGAGAAGACGCTTTCAAGCGGTCTTGGATTCGGCATTGGTTGGGCATGGTATTCTATTAGGAAGGGGCCTAAGCCCGAATGCTTTACTCTTACTCTTTGGAGAGAAAAGCACTGTTTAGCTTAGTTAGATCCTCTTTGAGATGAAATGCGGAAAAGTCCTAATCAAAGGCGCCATCCAGGAATACCCTGCAAGATCCGACCGAGTTCATACCCGGCTCAAGGCTTTAAAGAAGAAAGCCCATCTCTGTCAAGCCGAGAGAAAGTCTGCTTCACCTTCACTTCCTTCCGTACCTGATTCTGAGTCTGCGGCTGCCAGTGACTCGAGGTTCTTTCTTACCTCCTGTGTTGGTGCCCAGGAAGACCTCTGATCATGCACCTTACCGTCCTAGAGTCATCTATGGAAAGCTTACTGGGGCTATGTAATGAATCCGGAAGGAAAGAAAGAGCTATCTACGCAAGAAATTCACAGACTATGAAACAAGGTACACCGCCTTGGAAAAGACTTGCTGTGCGCATCAACTGCGGCACTACATGTGAAACTTCACCACGCACGGATGGATCCTCTGAAGTACTTAGAAGCCTTCGTTAACAGCCCGCTGGCAGATGTTGTTATCAGAATTCGACATCATCTATGTCCTCCAAAAGGCAGTAAAAGGGCCGGCAGACAACGCCTTACCAGATTATGAGCCCATGCATACCTTCTTCCCAAACGAAGAGGTAATGTTCACAACAGAAGAAGAAGAAGAAGAATACCCGGATGTTTTTTCGATGGAACAGCTAAGGAACGGAGTGGGCGCAGTGCTAGTTAGTATCTCCCTCTTTCAGTCAAACTGAAGTTTCCATGCACCAACAACATCACTGAATATGAAGCTTGTATCATGGGTTTGCAAGCAGCCCGGAATACGGGACATCGAAGTATATGGAGACTCTGTCCTCATCATATGCCAAACTGTGGAAGACCAAGTGGATTCCCGATAGGGAATACTTGGAAGAGCTAACCATTCGATTCACCTTCACTTACATGCCGAAAAGAATCCGTTCGCAGAGCTTCGATGGTCAAGATCTCAGAAGGAACCGACATCCCGGAAGCAAGAGGAGAGCCAGCAAGACCAGCTAATAAGATTGAGCCAGGTCACCTACCAGCTAAGATGAAGATCCGAAAGAATCTGATATCACTAAAGCCGACTCTCGAGAAAGGCTTTCTTGAACATCAAACTAAGGGAAAGAAGCTCTTGTCTCCATAACTACTTTTAATACCGATACGGCAAATGCAACTGATTCAAGAAGAGCAAGAACAGCCGGTCGTAGGGAAAAGAGTAAGTGATAGTCATCCAGGATCGAGCCGGTCACGAGATTCGAATTAGTTCAAATACAAACGGGCATCTGCCCAAGGGGCAATCAAGCCTTTGAAAGCAGTCCAATCGGTCTAGTTTAGATTCTCTTCTCCCCGTACGGATCCATGTTCCGCCTTTTTTCAGTCCGCACTCATCCGCCACTTAAGGTTTCGCATCTCTCAAGCCACTTGACTACTTTCACTTCAATGGGATAGACAGGGATCGAACCTGCCATGAGCCTTGCAAACTCTATCCCCCAATCCAATTAAGATCAATATAAAAATCTAATAACATGTCGTATAGTTGCAGTCTCAGAAACATAGGAGATTATAAACAAATCCTATAAAAATGCTGGAGTTTATCCACTCACAGGGTATTTATTGGTCTTCTGGCATCTTGTGGCCAAAAAGAGTTCTTCGCTAACAATAAGTTATTTTCTGGCCTCTATTTTGCATTTTTTGAATGCCCGAGATACCACAGGTTGCCGGTCGTTTGGGTCAAACTATTGAACAAGGCACTAAACGGGGGCTCTTTGCAATCGGTAATTATGTCAATCAAAGGTTATTGAAACCTGTTCATGATTTGCTAATGGCCTCGTATTGCGCGACCGATGGTACGTTCAATCAGGAGCGACCGCTAGATCGTTTGATTGGCTCTTCATGTTGTCATTGTTTCGACTTAAAGTAGGAGTCGGCGACCCCCTTCTTAATGTTCGAGATCTTTTGTCACATGTTTGACCGCGTCTGCGGTTGTTAATTCAGCTCTCGGTACAAACATATTTTATGTTTCTTTTGTCAAAATAAATAGCCCGGCGTCAAAGCTTTTATCTTCGACGGTGACCTTATGAGATCCCCGGCCATGTTGAACAACTTCCACAGTAAACCAAGATTAACCAAACGGATCATTTAATGCTAAAATAAGATTCAAGTGTATTCGGGGCGTGAGCTTGATTGCCTTTCCTGGTAAAACTTCTTTGACTACATAGGCCCGCTTGAACTTTCCTCTAGGATCATGGAGAGGAGCCCTATTCTCTTTTAACACCAGATCCCCTTGTTGCACATGTCTGATCTTTACCTTCTTATGGAAAGCTTTGGCAATCCTCCTTTGATAACCCTGCGTATGGTGGAGTGCCTTCATCCTCTGTTCTTCTTCAGCTAATGGGAATTTTTTTATTTCTTTCTGGGGAAATCGACGATTTGTTCCGCTTTAGAAAGTGACTCTTTGGACTAGTCTCATAGCCATCTATCTCTATAGCATCCCGCAATTCCTGCTCCTTCCCGTCCTTCTTTTCGTTCTTGATAGCACAGGAAAGAGACTGTTCTTGGTCCTTGGCCGTCCTTTGTCCTCTTTCGATAATACCATAGATGCCGATCTTCGATTCAATCTGGGAATGGTTGTTAAATAGACCCGTGGTAATCGTCTTTGGGCAGATCTCTTAGCTATCTTTAATCAGGCTAATCCTTAGAAAGATAGCAGCCAGAAAGAGAATGTATAAAAATCTATGATAGCGGGGAGTTAAGTGGAGAAGTAAGTAGACTGGACAACTAAGAGGGAGACATTAGTGATTCCCCTCCAGGTCTGAACGCAGTGAAGAAGGATTACTTCTTACTTCTTACTCATCTCAGATACAGCTAATCGACTGATGATCTTATCAACTTACTCGGTATATGGAGAAAGTCATCAACAGACTCGTCTTGACGCTGCTTGGCTTCCGTCAATTCTCTTACGCCAGGCAAAAGGATGTTTATCTGTACTTCCTCTATCTTACGTCCTTTGACTTCACTCCGCTACGAACCTTCAAACAGCCTAGTTGTCCTAAGAGCCCCCAGATGGAATAGTTGGCAAGGGAAAGCCTAAACCTTACTCCGCCAAGCCCAAAAGGGATTTTGGTGGTCTGGTTATGGTGAGACTTGATAGAGGTCTTTGTTGTGATCAGTGGCTTTCCCGAAGCGGCATAAGACAAGGGTCTGGTCTGATCACTGCCCTTTACTCTTGAGCCTTGATCCTTGTCCACCTGCCGCCTTTTCGTTTTGAGGCTATGTGGCTTAAGCACCATGATTTTAATCAAGTTGTGACGGAATGATAATCATCTGAACTTCTGCTCGCAGCAACGAAAGAAAAAAGTGTTGGCTACAGCCTTTAAGTCTCGCCTAGCCTTACATGAACTAGGGAAACATAGAACTCAACTTCACACTGGTTAGCGGCTACTTTACCAAGTCAAAAGTTTAAGCTGGGACACCACGTCGATTAACTTTGCGTTCCGCCATCACATATTCCACTTCCTTCGACAAAGAAGTCGTTATCCTTTCCGGTGGGAACGCCTCTTGTAGGGTCTTCCATACCAGGTAATGTCAGGCTAAGTAATGCCAGTTTTTGACTGGCTAGTTGTTCCGCCTCAATCAAAGAAGCAAATGGAGGCGCGAAGCTCTACCCCGCCAGAAGGAATTGTGGGCGAAGCGCCCCAGTAAAGTATGAGAGCGATTGGAATCCTACGGAAGAGTAGCGCGACTACGCCTTTTTTTGTAGTGTAGTCAGGCGCCTTAGTTGTTAAAAGGGGCGAGAACAAGCAATCTACCTAGCACCAAAAAAAAGCGAGACCGAACAAACAAGTGTCTGTGGTGGGAGCCGTAGGGTCACCTGCGGCTGGATTGAATCTTGATTAGTTACACCTGATCTTGATTTATGACTTTATGAGTTGTCTTCCATAGGGTCGCCGAAGGCACACGACGTAGCATCATCATTCAACCTGGCAGTATACCAGAGCAAGGCAGGCCCCTATATTTCAATCTTTACCATAACAGACCTCAACGGATGGGTTTAACGCACAACGGAATCCCGCAAAGAAGTTTATTAGCTTCAAGCTCTCTTGCGAATTAGCCTGTCTCTACCTATCACTAAGTGGGTAACGACCCCGCTTTTTTCCTCCCGGTCTAAAAAATCCCTATTTGGGCGCTTTCAAAAGGGATATGCTTTTCTTTCGACCTAGGTAGTGAGCGGACTAACCGGGAGAGAGATTCAACCGCTAAAGAAAGCTAGCAAATTGATTTGAAGTCGGTTCGGGCCTCCGAGAGCCCCCCTGTAAATTATTCAATCAGCTTCAAGATCTTGTGAGTAGCCTCTCGTTTATAATTCCACCCCGCCTAATCACTTTTTATGCATTAAAGGTATAAAGGTACTGCTCGAAGAATCTCTTTCTTATTTCTGCCTTTCATGACTAAATATCTCTCCAGTCGGTCGGTTGGAGTTGGATTGAATCGACTTCGTCTTCTTCCCTTAAATGAATCCGCTGTGATAAGTTTCCGTTTCCTTTTTATTAGTCTGAGTTCATCTTTTCGCGTGTACACACACTGAAAAAGGAGAATAAGATCCCTTTCATTAAATAGGTAGCTCACTGGAGCAAGCAACGAAGTGCCATAGGGTTAAGGAGAAACTTATACTGAAGTAGGTACAATCTCTTTGTGGATCAATCAATCTATAGAGTTCATAGAGAAAGAAAAACCGAGTTGGAGAAAGCCGCATAGAATACCAAAAGCAAAGGCGAAGGTTACATCTCAGTCGAAAGCGGTTAATCCGGATCCATTTCATAAGTGGACTCTCCCGGGGTATATCCATCTCAAAGGTCTTCGCTCGGTTCCATAGTCCAATCTAAAGCCTGTGAGGCTGGAAACTTCTACAACAATCTTACATATATATTTCCATCACCACAAGAAAAGGATACGATACAGTAAATGGAGAATCCCCGGTTAAATAGGTTGACTCTCGGTTAATTCGGGCTAAAGCCAGTCGTCCTTCTGAAAGGTCCTCTTCTATGGCTCAAGGTTCAAGCTAAATCAACTTCCTTTTATCACTTAAGCGGATAAGTCAAATCAATGCGCGCAGTCAAGCAAGATAGGATTCTCAACAGGAGAAGTTCCGTGGACAAGGCGAGCTAGCTGCGGTGCTTTCTTCTTATTGTCGGAGATCAAATTGCTGGTCACTGTGACACTTTCCTGTCCCCTTAGCAGTTAGTGGGCTCTTCTATCTGGGGTTTTTCTCTGGACACATTTGAGCTAGTGCGTGTGAAAATGTCCACAACTTGAGTCTTCACGCCCACATGTGCTCGAATGAAATAGAAACTAGTATCAATGAGCTTTCGTTCCCTTTAGGGTTAGTTCTAGACAAGAAGTCACTGGGACGCAGATATGTTGTACGTAGAACTTTCTTTCAATCCGATACCTATAGCCACTCATGGGCTAAGTCTACCGGTTATCTATAGCTGTTACAGTGAGCTGGTTCTATATTATGTATATACCAGGTTATAGCGGTTTGACTGCCCCTCTCATTTCATTCGAGCGGCTCCGAACAATGGTATTATGCATGACAATTCCTTCATCCTTGCAATACTTGAGAAAGACTTTGTTTACAAATTCCAAACGTTCTAATCACCTTGATCCACCTTCCGGTTTCTTTTCTTTCAGAACCTCGGTCTTGAAATGCTTGAATGCCATGAAAGCTTCATCCTTTGACTTCAAGAATTTGACCCTCATCAATGAAAGATATGAAGTATGATGCACCTCCACATGATTTAGTGCGAGACGGGCCGAGTGAATGTAGTCAAGTATGCCTTTACTAGTGGCCTTGAAGCTTCGCTTATGATGCTTCCCATATACACAATGCTCACAAAATTCCTTGTGGAATAAGTTCCCTTTTCATCAAGATCTCCATACCTTTTTCACTCATGTGACCCAATCACCGGAAATTCATCATGTTCTATCACCATTTGTGCACCATCAACAACCGTGCTTCCAAGCAATTTATACAAGTTTCCGAATACCTTTCATGACAACCAAAATGCCTTTGGAGACTTTAATAACTCCACCGCTCCGAAAGTTAAATCAAGCTTTTCTTCAATTCGCCTCACATTTTCAAGTATTCTCACAATGCCATCAAACATCGGCATCGGTATCTTCTGACGCGTCTTCTTCTTTCCTAATTCTATTATGACTCTTGATAGGAAAGGCAGCGAGATGAATCCTCTTGGCAATTGGGAGAGAAAGATGCCTTCCCTCCACCCGCAGATGCCCGCATTCCACTTCCCACACAAAAATACCATGGCAACATAACCTTCGGTGCCTTCAGTCAAGTGAAAAGCAGCAGCGGAAACTCACTTCATTGAACCGGAAGAGTAGGCAGAAGAGGTCCCGGTACATGATGTCGTTTGATCTCGGCATTCATTATTAGCTTATGGAGAGCCCTAAACAAAGAAAACGGAGAGATTTTTAGAGAATCCGCGGGGCTCGCCAGTCCCCGGGTGGGTTGGCCACCCGCTACCTTGTTTATTGATAGAAAAAAAAAGATTTCACTGTATAAGCACAACAGGTTGTATATGGGAGCACGACCGTTGGGGGAAGGTGTGGCCTCTTAGCTCGTCCACATCTGCTCAACCGGACTGAGAACCCACCCTTGGTTTTCGTATCTTTTTTGAAATGGTCTGTCATCCCCTGTTGCACAAGAATATAGGGCGGGCTCGCGGGGATTCTCGTGTAATTGAGCCTCCACCTTTACCCTGACCTCCAACCCTTCTAACTGTCTGAATTCCGATTCATTCCGCTCTGAACTTTTACTGGGTACGTATCCCTTCAACATTCTACCCCGAAACCCTTATATTCATTTACTGTATTGTATGGTTGATTGCATCATCTATCATCTGGCTCGTAAGCTGATGTCGCTCACTTGGCAGGAGCTTGTTTTCCGGTCGAATCGAAGTTGGCAGATGTAAGGTTGCGAAGCAACGGTGAAAGAAGGGCCGGTTCTGAACGAAGTGAAGACTTTATTTGCCCACAGAAGGTTGCGAAGCAAAGACGTTTATCCGTGGCTACGGGGATAAAGTTTTTGAGGCAGGCGCACACTTTCAGTGCCTTTCTTTCAGAACCTAGATATCGATTAGAGGTCGATCAACTAAAAGAGAAACGAGATTCTCCAGTTGATGAGCACGAAGACAGACACCCAGCCCATCTCGTTGCGAGGAGCTTTTTAGCAAGCTCTCCGCAGGGAAATCAGAACAATGGAGATCATAGGTTCTGAAAGAAATAAGACCAGGCATAGCCCACGGTAGTGGGATCCCTTGGCGAGGAAGGAACAAGCCGAAGTGATTAGGCTGCGGATTGGGCTTTAAGATCATCACTTGGTAACTGACAACGGTACGTGCCATCGATTCCCTGGTCGCATTGATACTGGGGGGTAGCTTCGCCTGACACTCAACATTGGCCGAATGGGCACCATTTGTATAGAAAACCCACGTTTTCTTTCAGATGGACTACTTTGTTAGAGTGGAGAGGCGCGACTAGAACTCTTGAAAGAAAGTCTGGAAAGAACTGCCTCTGCTCCTGATGGGAACTTGGTGCTCACCTTCGATCAGAACTCACTTGGGACATGCTCTTTTTTAACTATTGCCTAGGGCTGTAAACCCATCCTATTTCGTCTTTCTCCCGGTAAGCGGGTGCTGTCTGGGAGGTCGCGCGAATGGTATCAAGAAGTTGTTACTTGTCTGTAGTTGGCTTTCGATCGAGGCTACGAAGTAGAAGTGAAGAAGTCCATCAAATTACAATCAAGCGGATAAATACCCGAAAGAACGGTAGCTTGCCGAGAAGTGGCTTGCTCGCTCAAAAGCCCCTGGTCGGTAAGATATGGCTGGATTGAAGAAGCCTTTCTAGCCATGGAAATACCTGTTGGAGTATAAGCACCAACCCTTCTGTTCCCCACCTTCGCTTGCTTAGGAACCCTACTTTTACACGGTTCGCCTCTCACTCACGGGCGAGCTACTTCGTCACTCGGCTTCACTGATTCTTTATTTCGTTCATAAGGCCTTCCCGCGGACCCTTAGTCCTTACCTATTGGCTTGTTTCAGAGTGGGATATAGACACTTTTCATCCCCTCTTTCTATTAGTTAAAGCAGGAATCAAAGACTTTCGATGATGGGCAATGAATGAAATAGAATTCCTCTCCGATCAGTGCGCGTTTCCTACCAGGAAAAGTGGCGCATTTCGGATTCTTTGTCAACCAGCTGTAGAAGCCTTTACTCGAGGAATTGGTTCTCAATAGAACTGATGCGCTCCATTTATGAAAAACTTGAGCGAGTGAAGCCGATTGTTGACCATGGGATAAAGGCTCTTAGTCCTTTTATCTCGCGTCATGGGGCATTAACCTTAGCACTTTCCCTATTAGGCTTGCATTCAGGTTTGACATTCGAAATAGAGAAAGGTTTAGATTCCTCCATTTGTGAGCCGATTTACTTATTCAGATTTGGGTACGCGCGACTCTGACCTCTATAGAAGCCCCCGAGAGAAGACAATGAATATATGCAGTGGGCAAACCAGAGGCAGGGCTCTTTCAGAAGATTGATTGGCCTGGCGAATGAACGCTGGAATGCCTTAGTCTAAAGCAGGAATGATAGAAAGAGAAGCGCTGCTTCTTTTGGTTCTTTCTATCAAGGGGCATCTGTAATGGACACTGGGCAGTCTGATTCTACGGCAATTGCTCTTAAGACAACTCGCTTGACAAGACCTTGTGGATTGTGATAAATCCGTTTCTGTGGAAGCCGCATGGGCTATCTTTCTGGTTTTCCTCCCTTTCCAACTCCTTAAAGGCTTTGATTCTTAACCGAATTTCTTCGATTCGTCTCCTGGGACACCAAGAGGCTGCCGAGAGTGAAGGCGATTCGCCGAAACCACAAGTGTTATCACGTATCTAATGTCCATTGACCGGAGATATGAGGAACGGAACGAATGAGAGATAGGAAGCTCCGGCCGCGAAAACTCTCTACACTTTCCAATCTTTTACCCTCCCTTTGAAGTTAATTTTTCAGACTATTGCTGAAGAGCTCGTTATGTGGTCTCACTTTACCACCATCTGAAATGGGCGAAACTCCGATTGGTGGAAGCCAGTCTATGAAGATTATCCCTTTTCTTACGTGCAATTCCCCTCTTTCGGTAAGCATCCAGTATCTCATCAAATGAACATTTCTCTAAGCTTATCCTGTAGCTTATACGTCGTTTGAAAGCTGCTTCAAGGATCCAACGAATAGCTAAAGTTTGTTGACGATCCCTGGCTACAATCCCAGGGACATCATAAATAGTACCAGCTACTCCGACTTTTTCCACTTCGCATATGGGCTTTATATTCTCTACGGCGTCAACCATAAGTTTGATTACATTGCGTTCAGGGCGATGAAAAGTTTGATAAACAATAGCACGAACTCTCGTTCTTTTACCTTCTTTCATGCGAAAGTTGACCAACTTCTTGATCAATTGTTTTTGCTCACCATCCAAGCCCCCCATATAGCTTAGAATTTCCGAGGACGATAAATTGATATTACGCGATCCTTACTGTCCATCTTTATCAGCCAACTCCCCTGTTTCCATCTTTCAGAGTTTACCACTCTTCATATTACTTCGTAACCTTCACTGCAGAGCATCAAATTCCCCGATCGATCGAATGGAGCTAGCTTACAAGAGGAGGCCCCCCCGGATTTTTTTCATTGTTTGGAAGGGGCGCCTTCCGCCTCTCTTTCCCTCGTTACTGATGCCGCTACAGATGCTCCTATCAGGGTGATTCCGGAAGAGAAGACAGGAGCACCAGGTCCTGCTTTTGGAGGTTCAATGGTGGGCTTCGGTCGGGATAGATGAGTTGGGGTCGAGTTCCTTAGATACGTAATAACAAATTTTTTCATTGATGGATGGGTAAAAGAGGAAAGGTAAAAGCGCTTATGGGGCATCCCACCTGCCGAGAAGGTTGAAGGGATAGAGGAGGAACCTCTCTTTTGAGGAATAGGTTGGAGGAAAAGCGCTACGCCGGAAATCCTATGTCCAAGCGCTTCAGAAGTAAAGGGAGTTCGATCCGGCTACAACTCTCCTCCTTCCACGCGGATCGGTTGTTGAAAAAAATTAATCTAGAAAGAAATAAGTTCTTGTTTGATCTGCCGCTGTTAGAACACCACAATCTTCGGCCTTTTGAGGTTAATGCTCAAAATGGTGAATCGACCATTCGATATCCGGCGGAATGGAAGAAAAGTAATGAAACCCCCGATGCCTACTAAAAATCCTCCTTTGACTTTCTGAAGAATAAAGCCCTTTACCTTTCTATTCCTTCTCCAAATCTTGTTCAGTTCCATCCAAGCGAGCCTTTGTCTGAATCTTCGTGGAAGAAGAAGAAGCGGTTCACCAGCCACTACATCTGTGGATCCCACCAAAGAATTAAACCTGGCGGCTGCTCGCTCTTTGCACTTTGAGTCACCGGCCACTACATCGATGAAGAATCTCTCCAAAATCTGCTCTTTGATCAGTGATTCACCGGCCACTACATCCTGGGATCCCACCTTATTCTCAAACCTGGCGGCTCGGTTGATTGGCACTCCTGTAGGCTCATCTTGCATACAAATTCTGGGGGTCCCAGGTCCTGCATCCACCAAGAACTTTTCTTCCCTTAAGCGTACTACTTCTGATTGTAAGGCATTACCACTAGATAACTGAAAACTGGAATTAGATCTTGGAAATGATCGACTCAAATAGATGCTCATCGTAAACTTTTGACTGTTAGATTCTTGCTCTAAAAAAGAAAGAAGAAAGACTTGTAAGACATCGCTGGTTGGGTTGGTCCAACCAAGAAAGACATGGGATCTTGTGTGCGTTTTCTTACGATATTTCGAGTTGGATGAAAACAGCGCCCCTAAAGGACTTCTCAACCGTCTTTTCTACATGTTTACCATACACCGAATTCAATCAATATGGCTTGTGACAAGGGTCAAGTGTGGATTCGAACCTTTGCCAAACCGATGCCTTACCACTTGGCGGGCAATGAAATTGTTGATTGAAAGCAAAAGAGCTCGACCTATGGGAGTTACTTACTCGACTGCTAAGGAGAGGGAGAGGGAGAGGAACTGCAAGTGTGGTTCGCTCGACTAGTTCAGTTCTGTTCAATAAAGCTCGACAGCGGCTCCAAAGGAGAGCTCTTAGTTAGGAGAGGGCAGACTCACTTTGATCAAAACCCTCACGCGCAGCAAAGAAAGCGTTTTAGAGCTTTAGCATGTAAGGGTTTAAAGCTCGACTGACATTAGAGGGTCAGTCACGCGTACCATACTTTAAAAGAAAGCCGCCCAAAAGCTAAACTCGTGATATAAACTCTCTTTCCCGTCCCATCGATCAATTGCTTTCCTGAGTACATATGCACTTGGCTTGGCCAATATTCATTATATTTCTTCTTTCGGGCTTAGTCCGTTCGGTCACCTGCTAGAACTGTAACGCTTTTATTCATCTTTACTCGCTCTAATCAAGAAAAAAATCCCAATATCGAAATTAAGTATTCAATATCCGATTTGAGACACGTACCATAGAAGATTCGAGGGTGACATATAAGAATATATTTGGGCTGTGACAGAAGTGATTGGGTTTCATTCAGGCATTCCGCACTGACGAAGGAAGTGAGAAAGGCGGCTGCTAAGGTAGCGAAGGAAAGGCAAGCCGATGTTTTAAGCCCGTGTGCGGAACAAGAGATGAGAGTCAGACGAAGAGGGATCGGATAGGTCTGAAGATCCGGTTAGGCACATGAGCAGCATATCCTTCTTTCTTTCGCGGCCGAAGAAATGCCTTGTTGCGCGGCTTGTTAGCTTTAAGGAAAGGAAAAGTCCCTTTATTTCATAACCGATGCAAAAGGAATTGCTCGATTCCGAGCAAGGGAAAAGACAGTTGACGGCTAAAAGGTAAAGTAGCGGGTAACCTAAAGTCCTGCTCCGCGGTTAGCATAACAACTGCAATAACAAATCCCCGAGATCGAAAGGGTGAATTAGCTCATTTGACCAGGATCTTACTAGAAGGAATCCGTTATTAAAGGAAATGCCAATTCCTAGCGGCAAGAGGTGATATTCCTCTCCTTGATTGGTTGCCTCCTGTTCGGTTGTGCGGACATCTTTCCCAGCATCCGAACCAAAGGTGCCTCTCTTTCAGAGCCTCCTTTGTTGGTTCCCACTTCGCTTCGTTCAGAACCGCACCTTTCGGGTAGGGCTAAGTTAACGACACAGGGGCTAATAAGGGCTTTGTTGCCACTTTTAGTATGTAAGAGGTAAACTTCCATGATGCCTAAGGAGCAGCGGTTTAAACCATCGGAAATAGTCTCTTTCGGCATCTTGTTCAGTTGGATTGAAAGAAAGCTAACAAGAAGTAAACTATCTATAACTGCATTTCGCTTAGCAAGCCATTGAAATACTCTCCTTTATAGTCGAGCTCTTTCGACCCCCGTGGTTACCTATAAAGAATCTAACGCTCTAGTCTAATTGAATACTTTCAACGCTCATGCTATTTGAAAGAGCTTTCAACATGGAGTCTCCACTCCATAATGTACACAAAGAGTAACTGATCTATGAATATCGTCCTAATTCAGGTCTTGTTCCGCACTTAAATGGATAACTCAAACCCTTACCTTGACCAGTTTGTAGTGGAAAACCTCGATGACATAATCGTTTATAGTCACTCACTGGAGGTTTGGAACCCTGAGTACAGTGTTCCGGGTGTAGCAGGAAAAGAAGCTGTACGCGAAACGGTGCTCAGACGAAAGTGCTCTTTCTTGGCCATTGGATCAGCAAGGGTGTGATTCAGATGGATCAAGAGAAGATCAGGTCTGTTGTGGACTGGGGATTGCCAGCCGTGGAGGAATATCCCGTCGTACCTCAACTATCGACCCGCCTGCTACCAATTCATCCGGTACGCGATAGAAGTTCTCATCGGTGAAGAACCGGCCTCTGGTACGTATCCAATACGAGCAAGCAATCAATGCCTCCCTGACCTAACGGAACGTAGCACCCCTTTTCGATTATCCATGGAGTATTCCGCCTAAACCTATCTTCCCGAATGAAAATAAGGTCATTTAATCCACTTAAAGCACGGGATGAATCCACGATGGTCTGTTACAACTCTTTTTATGCGGTCTTACAAACGAAGTGTAGTGAACTTCTATAAAGCATTCGGTTGTAGCGTTAACGAAATCAACAATGCGTCACTAGTAGTAAGTAGCCTGTATGGGTAAACTAACAACGACTTCTTGTCTCACTTTTTTCATTACCATTTAAAGAATAATGTGTAACCAGACCCATTTGATGACGGAAGTGACCAATTCCTATTAAAAAACACGGGAAAACGGATTTCGTGTCAAAAGAAGAACGAGTGAAAAGACGCGGGAAAACAGACAGTCACAATTGGCGGAGTAATCAACTCTATTGAAATCCCGTTCATGTGCCACACCCGTGGCCCACTCACTATCTTTCAGTGAGGTCATTCATTGACATAGCGTACTATTAGAGCCTATTAACAGCTTATACAGCATTGGTTGTACCGCCAACTATCTTATTCATTTATTCTTTATATAGCGTACTTAGTGACTATCCACATAGAAAGAATGACTGGGCGTAAGACACTCGACTCAGATGAAGACATGTCAATCTTGTTGTTACTTTGATTTCCCAGTACAATTTCTCCTCGACTGGTTGTACCGTTAACAAGACTTGAAAGGATAGTCATTAATAGTCATGAAAGGTTCTGAAAGAAAGATGGAAGAAGCTGAAAGATGTTGAATGCTTTCTATCATCAATCCCTATGTGATAGTTGGTTATGGATTACACGGAACAACCAAGTCTGTTTAGAATGAGGTTATACCGGTATAACAGTGTCTTCGTCAATGACTATGAATGTAAAGAATAAGTGGGGTAACGATAGCCTTGGCTAGCAGTCAAGTGGATTTCACGGCACAACCAAGAGTAGAGAATTACTGTCCCACGGTGTATAACCATACCACATGAAACGATTAGCATCGCGTATCAATGAAACGAAAAGTTTATGTTCTTCAAGCGCAAAGTGATTCAAAAACAATTTCATTGCGTGGAGCCTGCCTATCTTCCAACTAGCGCTATCTTTGTATGTACGCTTCGGTCCCTTCCCGTCGATCGAGCTTTGAAACAGGCGCATACCGGAAAGCCCCTCCCGGCTCAAGCCACAAGTAATAGTGACTCGCCACCATGAAAGCAGCAACTTACTCTACTCGACTTGGACAACAAAACAACCAATCGCCGTGAAGAAGACTATTTTATATAACCTGTCCTTACTTGAACTCTCAAAACAACTTGACTTGTTGTTGACGAAACCAAAGAAAAGCTCTGTTCTTTCGTCCGGATCTCTGGTCTTTAAGATCGTCTAGAGGAATCGAAAGAAGGCAGTCAATCGAAAGCGCCACTCATAGAAGCCCGACAGTGACAGTGAGCATCCTCCCTTTTCTCCCGATAAGTTAAAGCAGAAGTTGATTCCACAGTAGTTTCCTCCGGATTCCCGGATTGGATTACAAAAGAAAGTCCGTTCCTGAAAAAGATCCTTCCGAATCAGAACAAGGACGTTACTGGAAATTACGACTCTCCGGGTGGAACGAGGCTGCTATACTGACTAAAGAGAGGAAATATGCCAATATTTTCAGAACGTAGCCTAGCTAACCTTTTATGGGGCGATATACTCTTGCCAGGAGAATACCCGGGTGGAAATAGAGTAACGACGTTGTTCAACCAATGGAGAGGTTCCGAAGGAGAGGCGCTTGACCGTTAGGAAGAGGGAGTTATAGAGTGAGTAACTAACTTTTGCCCATGAGAATCAAGTGAATACATAAAATATAGGTTATGAAAGAAATGGATCAATTCATGAGTAGCCGGCCTTTATGAAATAAATTTCAAATGAAAAATGAAATAAAGAAGACTGAATGAATCCTCTCCCGAATGGGCGAGCTACTATGTACCTATTTATTAGTTGCCCCAATTCAAACCCCTCATTATTTTACGTGCGTAAAAAAGAATGTCTAAAAAGGTTCCGCCGGGTGTCTGTTGCTTCATTGGCTGTCCCTCCGGTTCAATAGCCTTCAAGTTAGTTGCATCGGATGGTCCTTCTTAACCTTACCTTGATCGCGGAATCTGATTGCCTAGATGAATATGGTGAACAGAAAGGGTTGGGCAGGTATAGATTTATTGATCATGTGATTGATGAGCCTTTTGGCATGCCGGAGATGAAGCTGCTCATTTTAAAATGTCCTTTCCGTGGTTCATCCTAAATCCATATGTTTCTAGATCTTAATAGAGGTATCCAATTGGGTTACAAACGGTACATCCAGCCGGGGCACAGGCAAACACAAGTAGACCTCCTAATGATTCTGGTCGGGCAAGCCCAAGCCGTCAGAGATGTAGAAAAAAGCAAGAAAGGAGAAATTGATCCATTGAAACTGATCCTTTGTATTATGATGTAGTTGTGGGATTCCTTACTATTAAGATAGTTACGGGTTTTTGCCATTAGGGTCGAATACAATCTCAGTAAAAAACAAATACCGGAGGCGCAGCCAGAAGATTCTAATGCAACACGCAAAAATAAGCTACTTAATTCATTTCACTCCCCCCACTCTGCTAAAAGCTATGGAACGAAGTCTGCGGCACAGGCGGCGGTCAGGGGCAAGTGTTCCGTTCAGTCGAGCTAGTAAACCCCCCCCCTCGAGTCTCACTACTGATATTACCTTCTTTCTTTCAGAACCTCTCCTCTTCTTCTGCTAGACCTCATATTCGCACTCACTGGATGATGAACAGCGAAGTTCGTATTGAATTACTCGATCCAAGACATGTTATTATGAGGTTATCATCACAAGAAGATTTCATTCAAGCGGGAATCTCTCGTCATTAAGGCTTATTATTTCGTCTACTTGGTTTGATCCGCGGTTTGAATCTTCTATTGCACCGCTTTTGCTCTCTCTCCTTCCCCTTCCCCTTTTTCGGAAGAAAAGGAGGATCCGGACAAAATCGATGAAACGGAAGAGATCCGGAAAGGAAAAAAACCGGATTTCACAAAGAATTCAAATCACTAGAACAGAGCAGATTTTTATTCTTATTCATTCCTGCACTACAGTTTTTATACATAGGAGTACATCCAATAGGAAGCTTACACATAGACAACTTTCAACCACACAACATTACTACAAAGTTAACTAACTTAATCTTAAGATTAAGTTAACAAAAGACATAGAACTTAATTAAACATAATAATGAACAGTGCTGGAAACTGAGCTAAGCTAAGCACTTGCTAATTTATTCCAGTCTCCTCATCCCGGGTCACGGAGGATGGCAACCTCCACAAGGAGCCCCTCCGAGCAGCGCCCCCTTCCTGTTTTCGAGAGCGCGAATTTGGTTCTGGAGAAAGAGCATACGATCTCGTATGATAATAGGATCGATAGCAGGCATATGTTCCCAGAACGCACCCAGCGTTTGCTCCCGTTGGAGCTTCTCGTTTTCCACCTGACGTATTTTTTGCTCAATTATCGCAAGTCTGTTAGCGATAGCCATGGCTACTCAAAGCTCTTTCTTGCCTACTTCTAAGTCCAAAGAGAGACCGAAAGAAGCTTCTATTTATAGGCGTTGAAGGCCCTTAACCCTTTCTTTTTTTATTAGTCAGATAGATTGTCTTGGTTCCGTAACATGGATCATTTCAAACCCGGCTTTTCATGAATATTGAACCGATTTGAGTGCGCTCAATAATTCTCCCTTGAGTACGAAAGGCCCACCCAAAAGAGCAACTAGTCCCTTCTTTTTCGCGGGTATCGCCACGCAACCCCGACCCCCCCCTCAGGAATAGGAGGCAATAATAGAGCGCCCACGCGAAGCGTATCCTTAATAGCGGGTTGGTTACACCTACAACCCAAATGGAAACCGAGCGTTTTGTGGTTTAAAAATGCGTCTCAACGTCAGGACTTTTCGGAGTAAGTTCCTTGGGGACATTTAGTTCATGTCGCGGGTCGATGGAATAATTTCAAAGAATGCTGCTTGATTGAACGAACATTGTAAGAACCTTTCTAACCCTTTTTTGTCTTTTTAACAAGGTTTATTTAATGAAAAGAAAAGCGGAGGCCCGCCATCTGCTAGCATTGTGGTTTGGAATCTATTATTTTTCAATGGCCCACCCTTTCTTTGAACCTTGTCAATGATCGAACTTAAAGATATGAACTGAGTGCCATTTGATGAGTAACCGAGAACAAGGGAGAGGGATATGGAAAGGATGAAGTAATGAAAGAGGAAGTCATTGCTAGTAGTAACGACTTGTCACGATCCATTGGTTCATATAGAATCCATGTCCTAGGTGTATCAAAAAACATTCTTTTCGCGACGCGTATATAATAAAATAGAGTGAAAGGGTCCACCCCGGGGGTTCTAACTAACAGCTGAGTCCTCTCCGAACCGCAGGAGATAGTTGCCCATCATACGGCTCACCAACTTCACTTGCCTCTATGGGAGGCTCGCTCCGGGCGGGTTCGGATCACTTACAATACACGGCTCTACGAGGTTAGGAACGTTTTAAATATGATTCTTTTCCCGTATTTGTTCTATGAGGAATGCGAGTCTGTTTTGTCCACTTTCTCCATCCCCCTCTATCAAAAAAAGGAGGGCGAGCTTGCTTCTTATTCCCGTGTTCGATCTCTTCCATCTCTGCCCCGCTCGTTGTCACCTATGTTGAAGAAAGGGTTGGAACCCTGTAGAGAATGAAGAGGAGCAGTGTAACTGCCCTTCCTCTCAACAGTGCTTCTCGAGGCGGGGATAAGGAATAAGGATTGAAGCCGCTCTGTAAATGTGTAGAGCCAAGTGTAGTGTGGTGTAGTAGTAGGCACTTCTAGGCCCCTTCCCGGCTACTGGATCACTCCAGCGCTGTGGGTACTACGGACCCTCTGCCATCCATTGCAGCAGAGCCGTTTCATGAGCGGGGGGGCTAAGCGCTGTTCTTTGAATCAAACGTTGAATGAAATCGATTCTTTTTTAGAGATTTCTATAAAAATAGGATAGATGGATGGATCTATCTTTCTATTCATATATATTACTATATTACTAAAAGAAAAAAGGGATTTTTTTATATAATTAAGTAGCGTAGCAAGAAGCCCCAAATCCTTGATTTGGCCAGGAAAGACTGCACTGCTTTGGGCCCAGGAAGCGAAGGGAATGAGCTCGGCTGCTTCTCCTCCACACTTTTTTTTCTCCGTGCCCGTTCCGCATGCGCTTCGCGTGCCATTGGCGCTTTGCTCTCCTCTTTATTCTTCATTGGACGGTTCGGATGGACTTCGCCGTTCTTTACCAAAAAAAATAGAAAAGGCTGTATCACATCGAGATGTCTATTCGTTTTCCGCCCGCAATGAGATGGGGAATTTGTAACCCCCTATTTATACTGTACTTTTTGGCCCTTCATCTTTCTGAATCGAGGCCCGGCCCGGCTCGCGTCGTTCCAACAACCGGCGGGGAGCACCCCAGTATACGATCGCGCACAGTAACTGGGAGTCCCTATTACACCTAAGGTCAACTTCAATTCACCAAACCAAGGTTCATCTCGTGTAGTGATTGTGGACTCATACAAGGATATTGAGTAGACGGTTGATGTATCAGACTCGACTCTATCTTTCGTAGCATGCATTCCCATCCGTGTCGCAACTGGATTCGATAAGCTACGTGTCCGGTGCACGGAGAACTGCCTTCGGTCCCCCAAACTGACTTACTCGTGGCAACCTTCCGGCCGCCCAACGACCTATAACGCTAGTCACTACTCCCACTGGGGCTAGGAAGTAAGCCCCACAACCCAAAGCGGCGAAGAACAAATAGAATTTGCTACAAAAGCCGGCTAACGGGGGTATTCCTGCATATGAGAACATAGTAATGGCGAAGGTAATAGCCGAAATAGGATTCGTTTTGGCTAAAGCGCCCAAATCCGCTATATATTTGACACGGGTTTGACGTAATGCTAAAACTATGGCGAATGCATCTATCGTCATTAATGCATAAATAAAGATACCAATTAGTAGTGATTGAATTCCTTCTATGGTTCCACATGATAAACCTGTACGAATATAACCTACATGTCCAATTGAACTATGAGCTAGAGGTCTTTTTACTTTCGTTTGGGCCATGGCGGCCAGTGCTCCTAAGATCATAGAAGCAATGCTGCAGAAAAAGAAGATTTGTTGCAATGTAGCTCCATAGGAACCATAAATAGAAACGCGTGAAATATTAGCAGAAATCGAAATTTTAGGCGCAATAGAAAGGAATGCTGTAACCGGGGTGGGTGAACCCTCATAGATATCAGGTGCCCACATATATAGAGTCAAAAGAGATGTGGAGTCCGAAGGGGAGGGGGTTTTCTTCGGGGCTCGAGAGAGGGGATAGGGCCCCGCAAGTTTTAAATTGGTTGCAGGGGAATTCACACGAAAGGGAACGAGGAATTCTCAACGAAAAAAGTGCTCTCTGAACCGAACGTGAAAGTTGTTTTCCATCAGACGGCTGTTCCCGTAACTCCACTCTCGACTTGGATTATATATCCAAAAAGGTCCGCTCTCGGCGCAGAGGTTCTGAAAGAAAGCGGATTCTTTCTTTTCTAGTAGATGCCGAACCTGCTGCCCCATTGACTAAGAAGGGGGCGGGCGCAGCAGCTACATGGACCCCTTCCTTTCTGTTGTTGCCAGCGCTTTCCCGGGCCGAGCCTTTTTTAAAGGGCAGGCAAAGCCCTAAGGCTGCTATCCCAATAGGCCAGCGGGCGGAACGAGGAGGCAATCATACTTACCGCGGTCGAAAAAGCGTGTTCCCTTCAGATAGCACCGTAGGCCATCCTCGTTTTCGATGAAAAACAAATAAAATATCTATCTCCGAAAGCGGTTTCCTTCCCGTCCCTTTAATGGTTGGGGAAAGCATTCCCTTATCTGAACTTGGCGGGCATTCAGCCTTATTAAAATGAAAATAGGGCGGTTTGAACATACATGGGCTCAAACATGATTTGAAGGTCCCCATGCGTTCAATACAAAATCTGGAAACGAAACAAAGTTCGTTCCCTTTCGTCAAGTAGGTAAAGTAGGCATACGAACCACTTTTGCTTTGCCTTAGACTCTATTGGAACAGGGGCGGAATGGAGAAAGGAAAGGGACAAGGGCGGTCTTGCTTGGCGCGAAGGCTGCTGGTTCGGGGGGGTACTAAAGGTCCTCGGACTTCCAGGCGGTTTTTCTTTTGGGCAGCTGTTCACCGTTGGATCTCGCCAATACAGCCCCCTATAGTTTTAGTTACCGAGATATCTTTTTTTTTCATTGTTCCCAGGGATTTTTTGGGTAATCCGCTCCCATGCTGCAAACAGTCAAATCTGAACTAAACCTTGTTGCTCTTCTTTCTTTCCTCGCGGGCAGGAAGCACACCAGCAGCGTGCGTTGCGTGATTATACTGTGTTTTTTGCACTTGACTGGGTGGACAGTTGACCGGAAGATAACTTCGATTCGCCCGGCCAGCAGGCGGGCGGCGTGCTTATCTTGTGTGACAACACTACAGAGCGAGTGGCTCTTCTAGGCGGGCAGCTGTGTGACAACACTCCAGAGAAAGCGGCGCTTTCGTGTAACATGCTATGGTCTCAACGCCCTTACGAGGTAGTGATGAGTTTCACGCGCTCTAAGCCCGGCCCGCGCGCGGTTAGGAAGATTGGCCGCAATCTGAGCGGTACCACCCACCCTACCCTACCACCTATAGGCGGCCGTCCGTCCTACAGCCGCCCGAAAAGGAACTGCAGTGATCTTGAATAGGAATCCTACAGCGATAGATAGAATCCCCATAAAAATACCACTAGATCGAGCACCAGTGATTTCATATCCGGTCAAAATTTTGGCTAATTGATCGAAGTGGGTAGCTCCAGTAGACCCATAGATCATGGAACAAATAGGGTGGGTAGGCCCAACCACCACACTACACGTATAGACGCGAACCCCCCTCGTTACCGTACGTGCGACTCTCACCGCATACGGCTCGCACAAAGACTCCTAAATCCATCCCAAGCCTTTTCTTCACCTTCGGTGCCTTTGGCGCCTCGATCAAACTTGCGTTCCCGGCCTTCGCCTATCGTATGTATCGACTTGGCTTCGTCCGGGGGCGGGCGCGTGCGTGTAGGAAGGCCGACCACTACATAAGCTAAATACGACTACAAGCCAAGCCGGAAGCTACTCGCTTCTATTCTCGTTGGGATTGAATATAGATGGGGAATCTATAGATCGTAGTAGTTCCCCAACCTCTCTAACTAACATACGATACAATTGGGCACGGCCAAAAAAAAGAAAGAGCGTCGCTCGGCCGCGAATGCCTCCTTTCTCTTCTCTGAAGTCTACAATGGGAGAGGCAGGATTCGAACCTACGTAGAAAAACTTCAACAGATTTACAGTCTGTCGCTTTTGACCACTCGGCCACTCTCCCCTTCCCGGGCCGAGGCCCCCGGTTCTAAGAAGGCCCTGAATCAATCAAAAAGCTTATTGATTTGGAACTCAATTTATTAGCTTAGCTAGCGTTCCGGGAGAATCTAGTCATTTAGTCAGTTCATAACAATCTCTGTAAAGCAAGGGGCAAAGCTTCGTAGACAGCTTCCCCCCTTCGTCGCTTCTGGCGAAGCTGCGAGTTCATGAGAAAGTGAATGAACGAGCCATGTTCCTAAAAGGGGTGACCATCTTTGTGTTTTCTTCCCCTCCCCTATCCCTTCAAAGCCTATAGGTTGGGCGCTAGCGCTTTACTAATATAATAGTAAGGCTCTTCCGCTGAGCGAAGCTGCGAGCCTACCCTTCTCGAGTCTACTTAAATAGCTTACGCTTACCAAGCTTAGTCTACTAAAATAGGGCTACAGCAAGCAAGCTTCCCCCTTTTCTTTGTTGTGGGTCGCGCCTCACCGCAGGCACTGAATGAAATAAGTGGGGATCTTCCTTCCCCCTTCTTAATTACCAAGAACTTCGTTGCGCGAAGAAGAATTCAACCATCCTACCACTCTGAGCCTAAAGAGAAGAGAGTTCGGTCTACAAGAAGCTGGCAGAGCTTTAGCCATTGGACTACATATATCCATCCTATCTCTAAACAGTCACCTTTTTTTTGTTCGTTCTTCGGTGGTCCTTCCGGCTAATGAAGAGACTACTCCAGTCTTCCCATTCATTCCCAGTGGATCCTTCTTCTCCCTAAGAATTGAACGAACCAAGTTCACCCGTTAGGAATAAAAACCAACAATAAACTTCCCACTTTTGATGTCCCGCGATTCCGCGAGTTTAGAAACTAAGGAGGGTCGCTAGGTCATAAAAGCGATAACTAGAAATTCTCCCCAAGTAGGATTTGAACCTACGACCAGTCAGTTAACAGCCGACCGCTCTACCACTGAGCTACTGAGGAACAACGGATTTAAGGAAGCCGACTCTCGTTCCACCTCACGGAGAAAAGGTTACGATAGCCCCCGGCCGGAGAGCCTCCAGGACAAGGGGGCGGCGGTCAACCATCCACTCTCGAGATTCATATTGATCAATCGATCTCCGCGTCCTGCCAGTTCGCTAAGTAGACTCACTCTACCGAGGGGCAACAAAGGCTGGAACTATTCCTGCCGGACCTACTTCTCATCCTAGGAGTTAGCAGGTATGATAGAGTCCCCTCTCTGTCTGTCTCTCCGACTTTCTACAACTAAGTAGCACTTCTGCTATTCAATCATAGAATCGATTCCTGAAAAAGTCCTTTATTATTAGTAAGCTAGCGCGCCCCCTTCTTTCTCAAAGTAAAGTTTCTCGCTTTCTTTCAGAACCTACCTTTATTTATGGAATATTTGAAGAAGCATAGGTTTGGAACCCTATACAAGGGGCTTTTCCCCAACCTATACAAGGTGCTGGTCTCGATCTCGCTTTCTTTCAGAACCTCTCGATGATTGTTGATTCAACATTTATTTTGTGCGGCCCTCCATCCGTAATTCGCTATCGGAATTTTTTCCGCCGCGAATCTCATGCCATGCTTCTTGTTTCTCCCGAGGGCATGGTATGGCTTTGTTCTTGGTGTTGTTTAATAGATGTCGAGTCCCTCTTTTCCCCGTCCGAGAATCTCCATCTGCTCTAAGTGGGCGGTTGTTCATAAAACTTTTTTTCTTTACCCTTTGCATCTTCATCTTTTCGAAAGCCCAGACCCATTCTTCTGGATCTTCATTAGTCCGGTGCAAAGCCTCTTCAATAAAGACCTCTTTCTCTCTTTCTTTTCTTTCTCCCCCATTTCCTATTTTGTTGATTGAAAGAGGATAAGCGCTATCCATTGAGTAAAGGAGCGATTCGGGCGGTTGGTGGCCCCCTCGAGAGCTGCGGGTCCTTGCGAGTGGTAGCTCACGCTCAAAACTCCTCCGACACGAGTCCGAGTCGTTTCGGTGCGGTCGCTTCGCTTGCGCGATTTGCACTTCTGATTGGTTCCATCCATCCAAGGGGTCAGTCAGTCAAGGGGTTCGGGTTCTCGGTCGCTTCCCGTTCGCCTGCCTGCCCCCCATAGTCCATTAGTGGGTAGGGTGGTAAACTTAGAGGGCGCCCGCCTCCTCTTCAGACGTGTCCTCGACAACCTGACGGCTGTTCGGTCTCCGGGGCAGGAGTGCTTGGTCGCTGGGGTTTGCTTTTCCTCAACCAATTCGGTTGTGTCAGCCCGGTCTAACATTTTGTTATGAGCCGGCTAGAGGATTGAAGGTAAGATAGATTTGAGTTCAAGTGGCACAGGACCTTCGATCGGGCGTATTCTACCCTTAACCTAATTCATTCTATTGAAGCGTAACGTAAAAAGCTCCTTCTCATGTTGCATTTCTTTGGTTTGGAAGTTCCAGAATGTTGTCTGTGGATTTCTAACAAAGGAAAGCCCCCTTATGCCATTTGATTAATTAAAGTTCCGTGCTGTTCGCCACTCCCAGAGGCCAAGGACGGGGTCGAACCGTCATTCCAGGATTTGCAGTCCGATACATTTCCATTATGTTACCTAGCCCACCTCATGTGCCAAAGTAAAACGGTTGTTCCTCCTTCCCCGCCCCCTCTTTTTCTACATATGCGGTGGCGGGTTACCAGAGAAGAGGGGACAACTTCTTTCTCCATTTTCCTTTTTTTTCTGATTGAAAGTAGCGTACAGAGGCCAGATAGAAGTTTCCTCCAGCAAAGAACAGATAGAAGCTCTTGTAAGCAACCATGCATCGAATTTTGCTTAGTCTTACTAAAAGTAAATAAGCAACGGCCAGCAGCTTTCTTTATCTCGTTTGCCGTTAGTCCGTCTAGCGCCTTTCGGTTGCCCAGGTTATATTTTATAGTCTCGAAGGCAGTCAACGTGTCAGCCATTCTTCTCCCATTAGACTTGTAAATCCTTTGTGCTCTTTTTCCTTCTCTCTTCCACCTGGGCGGAGAATACCACTCTATCAATAACAAGAAGAAAGTCGCAATTAAGTTTCAAATGGTTTGAGCTTGGCTATCTATCGATAGGCGAGAACAGACTGCTACTGGCTGCTTCGCCTATCTGGCCGGCTTGGAGACATCAGAGGAAGACCATCATCTCTATCCGGGTACAATCATAGCCTCATTCACCTTGGGGATAACCATTAGCATTGAGGTCAATCACCACACCACCTCTATCATACATACGACATTACATGACGCGAGAGTGCATGGTCAACACACACCTAAAGCGCCTACGTTCCGCTTGCAGCCAATACAACCACAACCTAACTTGCACGAGATTCAACAACCGGGTAGTCCCGAGGGTTAATAATGGAATGGTAAAGATTACATTACTCGAAAGTCTCCCACGGTGAAAGGAGATCATTTCAACATAATCAAATCCATATCCATTAAGGTTAATCAAGTTAATATTCGTCATAATTCTGAAGAAACACAGGGTTATCCAATGATCGGAAGACTTTCCCCTAAGCAGCAAAGCGGTGAGGTTAACCGTCGTATCTATTCTATAGGTCATGAATGTCCTTCTTATTGAAATGATTCCTAGGAGAGGGAGTTTACTTTCTTACTTGTTAGAGTAAGGGAGTTTCACTTTCCCTACGGTGAGCAACCTCGCCCCGATAAAGTCTTTGATTACATCAGGGGCAAAATCCAATTACTAAAAAGAAAGGGCATCCTTTTCGTGTGGGAAAGACGTTAGCTCGCCTCAGATGCTTCAATCTTTAGCGCGCTTGGAGTCTTGCCAAGATAAAAGTACATCGGGAAACCCTTATTCTCTTTGAATGGAAGCCCCATCTTATCAATCAATCAAGCATTTGGCGACTCAAAGCAAGAACCTTGTTTAGGCTTTTGCTTCTTCTTCTCCCAGAAAGATTCTATAGAAAGGTAGGAATCGGATGATGACTATGCTTCGGGTGGCTTAGTTGCTCATCTTGTTACAACACAACGAGCGAAAAAAGGAAGGGCATGTCATTAGGGAGGTGCTTAAACAGTGAATTACAACCACGCCCAAAAAGTAGAATACTCTTATTTTCCCCCTCGTCAGTGAGCCCGCATCGTATAGATGGAGTACATCCCCCGTCTTCTAATTCCACAAGGGTGGACGTACAATGCGTTCCTTTTCGTTCGTTCCGGGAGGAATTAAATAATTAGTCATTTTTAATCCTTTTTCTGAATAAGTTTGCTATGGTCCGGAGAGCAAAAGCCAAAAGGATACTCTCTTTAGTCCCTATTTGGTTAAGGGTGTGATACCACCACCTCTTTACCTTTTACTTTATTATTTTACTATATGAAAGTTAGCCCAACATAGGCTATGTATATGAAAGCTGGACTACGTGAATTTTTATACTTTTGAGATACGTAAGTCTCTGCAACGCCCCCGGCCCTTCTTTCTTCTCCACCGAAACCGGTAACATCTAGAGAGTTAGCTCGGGACAAAGAGTGATTGATGGCGATCCTTGATCACAAAGAAGCCGCAGGAAGTCTTTGTCAATGAAAGGAAATCCCTTATCTTCTTTGATTTGAGTTGGCCCGTGGTGAACCGGGTTAACAAAGTGGGGGGATACAGGTTAAAATTCAGAACCAGATGAACTCTCCTAAACCCACCTGGGTATTCTCTTCTAGGTCTGAGTGTACCGATGAACGAAAAGCGGAGCTTTGAAGAGATTAAAATTATACTTTTCCCCCACTTATCCTAAAGGTACCAAACCGTGCATCTTTTTTTGTTGTTTTTATTTTGGCTAAGAAGCCTGTAGGTTGAATGTTCACACCTGATCCACCGTCTGCACTCCCAACTGGAAAACGGGAATTGTAACCTCCCGGTCTGCTGTAGTCAGCCTCAGGGTGTGCCTGACTGGCGAGTCCGCCGTCTCCACGGCTTCCCGGCTGCTCCTCAAGCCTTCGAGTGCCGATCTTCGCTTGGGCCGTCTCGCGAAGATCTTCGATCCGCATCTACTCTCTCTTAGAGGATGAACCACGCCTTCGCTATCGCAAGAATATAGCGATCGAAGAGAGCTATCGCTCAGCCGCTTCGCGTATTACTTACGAAAGCCGTATTGCCGGCATGCTGCAAGAGCGTAGGTGAGTGGTAAGCGTAGGAGGCGTGCCCGAAGGGCAGCGGCAGCGGTGTGGTTCCAGGTGCCGTCGCTAGATTGAGATCCGCAGGGGGGCGAGGACTTCGACTGTCTTGTATCGGGTGAAGAGAAGGGGGTGGTAGGCTTAGTAGGGCTCGAACCTACAATATAACCGTTATGAGCGGTACGTTTCAACCAATTAAACTATAAGCCCCTACGGATCTATACATGCAATTCGCTCACTTCGGGAAGAGCGGACGGAAATAAAGAGGAGGCCTTTGCTCTATCTGCTTCTTCCGGAATGAACAATTGGATAAAAAAAAACTATTTTATTAGTTTATAGATTTTATAGATATAATTATATATCTATTATCAATTATAATAATAATTAATTAAGCAAGCGGCCCCTTCGCGACTCAAACTGCCGGTACGCTTTCCGGCTCGCAACGACTCAAACGGGCGGGGGCTCCTTATTTGCTTGCAATGCCTGCGGTTAGCCTTTAGTTAGAAGTAGAAGTAGAGGGCACCCTTTGCCCCACACTTCAGAAACAGTAAAAAAGTATGGATTAAGTAAGAAAAAGTACATAACATAAGGAGTGAGAAAGAAAAACTTGGTTACGGGAACCGAACGTTAGGCCGACTACTTACTTTAGTATAGCTACATCTAAAAAAGTGTATTCCGACCCCTATCAATGTTGCCAATTCTCAGAATACTAATAATGTACCCTCGGGCATACAATTGCCCAACTACTTTCTTCCTCCGACTTCTTTAGCCACTTCCGCATCTGTCGTATTCGGGATCGGGAGAGCTTGCTTCGTGGCGGAGCATTTAGCAATGCCAGCAGCCTGGTGAGGGCTGGCTGTCTGGGGGCAGGTTAAGGCGGGGCCTGCTGGGCTTGGTTCTCATGAGATTGGGTGAGGGAATCGGAAAGGGGCTCATAAACCGGACGGGCGGGCTTTTGGGCACACGGAAAAGGGGAAGTGGACGGAGGAGGGTGCTTCTCAGGGGTCGCTATAGTGGCTAGGGCGAGTCTTCCTACACGGCTTGACGCCCGGCTCTAGACGAAGCCGCGGGGGTTACCACCACATCCTCTCCCGATAGACTCGAAGCGGGCAGACAATCTTCTCTCAAAAAGAGACAGACCAAAGGAAGGTATTCGGTTCAAAAAACATACGGCAGTCAGAACAGCTTCAGCCCCAAATAAACTAGGGACAGAAGCTGGGAGCAAGAGAGAGCGAGCTGTCTCCAATATATGGCGATGCTTCCGCTCGGTAACTCCATTCTGCTGAGGGGCAGGATCGTTGGGAAAGCGCTTTGTAAGTGAAGTGAGTTGAAGCAAGCAGAGTTCGGAAGGCAGCGGAGATATATTCACCCCGAACAGAAACCTTTTTATTTTTATTTTTTCATTGTTCTGTCAAAAATAACATATACGGATGATCCTCCTTTCGATAACAGAGGGGCAGGATGGACTTCGGACACAAGATCAAAAGGAGAAGTAGAAAGAGCTTATTTTAAAAAGGAAGGGCCCCGCAACCATATAAGTAGAAATCTCAATGTTAGGTACAGACCCGTAGAAATGAAATATCTAAGCCTTGGGCTGCAGACATGTCCTAATCTACGATGCCACAACAAAAAGGGGGAGGGAACAACACGCAGAAAAGGCAAAAGACTGAGGTAAACGAAGTTTATCCAAAAAAGAGAGCTTGACAACTCTACGGTCCTTCCCAATCCCCTTAAGGGCCTATCGCATGATCCTGTTCAAGACGGAGAGAAGTGAATATAAGCATTTTTTTTTCAAGCCGGAAAGAAGATTCACTGAGAGAGCGCGAAGATGAAAAAGAGCAGAACATATCCGATGATAACGAGAGAGAGTACCAAGACTGGCTAGAGGGAATTGTTCGGAGTTTGCAGTTTAAACAATAAGGAACTTAGATGGAGAACAAAGAGAAGAAAGAAGTGAAGAATGACCAGTCATATTATATTCTTCGATGCACCCGAAGAAAGTAAGCATCCCCCTATGTTGTAAGCGTAAAGGGGATCAAATACCTGTAACAGAGGAGGAAGAGATATGACAAGACAGATTCAACCTCTGAATCGGGTAAAACTGTCTATGTCGGGCGTGGGAGTGCTCCTAAGATCATAGAAGTAATGCTGCGGAGGCCCGGGGATTGGAAAGTCTCCGATTCAGTAGGTGTCCCCGGGGGAGCAGCAAGATGAGCTGTGTCTGACTGTCGACGAGAGTTTGCATTCTGCCGCTTGCGAGAGTCTTCAATCATGTAACCCGGCTTCTTGCAATAGTGGCGATCTTGGACATGTCTCGTTGGCCTGATGCACCAGCGGCGCTTCCAGAAGGTGGAGAATCGTCCTGAGAATCAAGATTACCTATGTAATCCCTAAAATATCTTTTGAAGTTGCAAAAGAGGTGACGGGGGCTCAAAAGAAGTACACAAGTAATCCCGCTAAGCACTTTTCATCTTTTGTAGGAAAATCCCCTTCTATAGTCTTGGGAAATTGAAGCGACCCATCCGCATAAGCACAAGATTCTTTTTTCCCGAGCAAATCATTCTTCATCGCATAAGCCCATGACAAGTCATTTCCGGATGCTTCTTTCGGAAAAGCACGGGAAAAGCCGAATGTACTAAGACCCGAAAGATCATCCAAGTACTGAAAATCGAGACTCAAAACTCGTCAAGAAGGCTTAACTCAAGCAATCACTCAAGAGAAGAAAGGCTTTTTTTTCGCTTGCCGGATTCGTAAAATAAGAAAGAAGAAGAAGCCAGGTCTTCTTTTTCGGGAAAAAAGGGCTTCGAAATAAAAGGAAGATCGTGGGATCAAAGTGGACGTTCCCGATTTCCATGGCCGATTGCATCCCGAGGACTTTCTTGATTGGGCGTGGAGAAGTTCTTTGATTGGAAAGAACTATCCGAGGTATGCGAAGGTTAAATTCCTGAGCACGGGTCATGCCTCAATTTGGTGGGATCAAGTCCAAGCAAGGCGTGAGCGGAAAGGCAACGGGAAGTACATGAGACAATATGCGATCGGGAGAAATTTCTACCCTCCGATTTAGACCCAAAGCTTGTTCCAAGGGTTCCACTTCGGTTTAAAGGATAGGGGGGAGAGAAGCGTACAAGAAAGCCCCTACTCCTAACAAGTTGCGGAATTATACCGATTGTTTATTCGAAAAGGCTTGCACGAATCCGACGAAGAATCCCTTGCTTGATAGGGCTTGAGGTTAAAAATCCAAGATGAAATCCCGATGCATCGCGGATGTGGAAAGTGGCCTATCAACTAGCTCTAAAGGCCGAGGAAAAGCTAAAGAGAAGGACCACAAGGAGGCACCGAAGGCGCCAACGGCGGGGATCGACCTCTACCATCGGGCGAGGAAAGAGGCCCCTTTTTTCCTTCCCTCAATATATATGGCACGCTTGACTAATATAATAAAAAGGTCAAGGGGATGGAGCCTTGACTTGAGCATTGTACAAGTGCTTAAGGCTCCTTCGGACCATGGCAACAAACAACTATTATATAAGGCAAGGCTTGGAAGCAAGCTACCAGCGCCTATCAGGGAGAACTAGGCTTGGTTAGTAGTGCCCGCCCATTCTGTCTCGCCCGCCTGCCGACCCATGAATTTTTCAGATCGGGCCGGGCGGACGGGGACCATCGAAGAAGTGCCTCGACGCGCCGCAGCCACTACTTTTATTCCTTTTATGCAATTATGAACTCCACGGAACTTTCTCGATTCCAACGCAACTTATCCTTTTGGAGCTGACGTAACAAACTACGCGAGCCTCCCGACGAAGCCAACATAAATCCTATCCGAATAAAAAAAATAAAAGGCAGTTTCATTATGGTGGTATACCAGCCGCCTGTTCTGGAACTTCCAGTTCCAATCGAAGCATATAGATCCGTAAATAGATTTGTATGTATAGCCACTTCGGTCGTGCTCGTCGTTTCTCGAAAGTATCTTTTTTCTGGGAACATGGTCAACCAGAAATTATTATGTTCGCGATTCTTCATCCACCGATGCAGAAAATGCTCCAGTTTTCCATTCTCATATGAGGCCGGAAAGCTTATTGGCAACACGTCGGCACGCAGTGATTCATCATGCTCAAACATGAGCCGATCGTTCGTTAGGGACGGTTTATAGATCATCAAATTTCCACAAATGGAATGAGAAGTGGGTCCATGTAAATGATCGAGACCTCGCAAACAACAACGCTCCTTCCCCATAAGGAGTTCGGAACCCAAAGGCAATCGTTGAGTGAACTGTATCTTCTTTGTGTTAGTTGACCTAAGCCGCACCATTACTGCTGGGGTAGGGCTCGGCCTCCGAACCGTACGTGGGACGAGTTTCTGCCTCATACAGCTCGGGCCGAAGACGGGGGAAGTTTAGGAGAGATGGGGAGACCCGGCAGCTGCCGATCGGGGCGGGGATAAGCTTGTGAAGAAGCAAGCTTATCCCCAACAAACCGATCCTATAGCGCTAGCGCTTCGCGTTCTTTCTATTCAGATAGGCGTCTAATACTAATCTAATAAGTGAAGTAGTCGTCGTCCGGCTCGGACACCAGACCGCTCGTGCCCGCCCATTCTGTCTCGCCCTAAATGGAATGGCTCTCTTAGTTACGCTGCGCCCCGACCCGAGTCCCCACGTCTGCTCTTCTCCGCCCGCAACCCGTTTTGCCAACAGGGCCGTCCCCTTCATTCTATGCGCCCGGGGCTGGCTTTTTGGGAAGCCCATTCCCACCGCGCCCACGGCCCGGCTGGCCTGCCAGCGGTAGTGGGAATTCTCCCGTTCCCTGGTCAAAGACTTGGTTGGATGCGGGATCTACTCCACGAGGAGCGGTACGGACGTAGATGATATCATCACGACCTCTCTTTTCGTACCGCTAGGGATGCTTAACGCCGCTTCGCCAACTGGCGTTACCTGCGCTTTCGTGTCTCTCAGTGTGGTCAGCACTGGGTGTTTCCGAGCAGCGAAGCTTACACCCATTCGCATTAGTTCATCCAAAGTTCCTTACCCTTATGCACGAATTATTGAATAAGCCATCTTCCTATCAAGGTTAAGGAGTCAACTGAGCATCTCAGCGGCGGGATTGAATACCCGGATCGAATCAGAGTTCACGCCGCCCGCCCTGAACAAATAGGAGGCGTGGGCCACAGGTCGCACATAAGCCGCCGGGTCGCACGACAGAAGAACACCCAACATACAGATGCACACTCCTCCATGTGAAATATTCATCTTCATTGGAGCTTTTTGGTAGTAGTCGTGACCAACAGCCATCAGCTGTCGGCTCGTTGGTAAGGCGAGAGCTTCAAGCCCTATTTCTGGTGGCACACGCCCCCCACAAGCACCATCCGACGAAGGGGGGGCGGGGAAAGCTACAGGCCCAAAACCTTCGACCCTTCGGGGGTGCCCGGAGCACCTCATCTTGTCATTTCGTCGTTGCTCATTCCCGTTAGGCCGGCGTTTCCTTCTCCGCGCCCGCTCACGCTTCGCTGACGACCTATCGCGTGGTAAAGAGAAGAGAGTACGAAAGAATAGTAAACAGAGCACACCGCAGAGAGATTCTAAATATGATAAGTCCCCCTTGTATGCGAGAAGAAGGAAATGAAGAACGGGAACGAAACTAAATAAGGCGTTTCTAGCTCTAATTTCGGCTGAGCTTCTCTCAATTATGTCTGGTAATAAAATAGGGCGGCTTGCTCTGACCAAGACTCCACTTTTTGCTCCGTCCATGGAGCGTATGAATTTCCTGGAATGTATATAGATCAAAAGAGGGAATGCAGGGATAGGAATAGGAATTATAGTACCATTGGAAAAAGGGGCACCTGTGGGAACATCTCTACTGACAAACCATTTCAATAGTACGGGTGCTGCCGTGCCACAAGGCACGACCATGGAAGTAATGAAAAAGAAAAAGTTATGTAGTTGGACCATCTGTGCTCTATCCGTTCGAGTTTTGCTTCTCTTGAGAAGATGAGACGCTAAAAATGAAAGTGTTCGCAACGCATACCGAAAGGGTACCAATGAAGCCGACCATTAATGACTATTTCGAACACCAGGAGCGGTCTGATCAAATAAGGGATCACACCGCTCTTAGAAACATGAAACAAAAGCAAACTCTCATAGTTCGGAGCCCAGCTCCAACTATTTCTTCGTAAGTGAGGTGGGGGGTCGCCCTTTTTTTGGTTGAAGTCGCGGTCGTAGTCAGTTCAAACACATAAACCCAGTCCACTTGCAGCCAGGTTGATCAAAATTACAAAGTTTCATGACTTGACCAGCAACTCGCCCTCGTATTATAAGATCATCTCACCCTGTGGTCGACATTCCCCCATACCATGGCCGAAAGGGATAGCGTATCTACAGAAGAGAGAGTACGGGCCCTTATACCTTTAATTTAGTTTAGACGCGGCCGGGCTTACTAAGCGAAGGGCCGAAGGCGGCTTTGCTATCCATCCTACTGACCGAAGCGCGGCAGGCAAAGCTGCAAGGAGATAGTGCGGCTTTCTTTGTTCTCATGGCGGAGTGAGGGGCCTTATCCATCCGCCAATAGAACCGGCCTTTTATTTTAGTGAAGCTCATATGCGGGCGGCTTTGCTCATGAGTTAGCGATCAAGCGGAAAAGGACCTGCCGGCTTTTTTCTTTCCGGAGCAGAGCTGCCTTGCTCGTAGCTCCCTATTGATAAAAAAGGGGATGAAGGGTGAAAGAAAAAGAAGAAGATTGAGGGAGTAAAGAGCCACCGTTAGGTGGTTCTGCGCCAAGTGCGATCGATTGTCCTTCCTTTATAGATTGAACTACGGTAACTCCACTCAACCAACAAAGTAAATTCCATACTAAAAGTGGAGTTACCATACAAACTAAATATCTATAAAAACTAAGGGGGAAGAGTTTTTACTGAAGCCGAAAGGTATCCTAAAGGAATGGTAGCACCACAATCCACCCAGACGCGGCCATCATAAATGGTTCGTGCGACGGGGGGATAATCCATTCAATCTTCTTCTAATTCCTTCGACCCGGGATACATACATACTTTTCTTCCTTTCTCCCGCCTTTCCGCTTTTATCTTTCTTATTTATTCTTACTACTATCACTTTATAAACCGGGCCGGCGGATAAAAACCGTAACGTATCAGGGTCGTACGCCTGGAACAAAAAGGTTCGTCGTACGCGATTACAAAAATCAAGGAGTATATCCCTCTCCCGTAATGTCTTTCCACTTCCGTCGTTCAGGAACAAACACTTCGCCTAATTCTTTTGAATCCCGCCCACGTTTTTCCCCACTAACCAATTACGTTACGACCACTGAACAAACTTGGTTGACGAACATTTTTTATGCGCCGCTAATGTAGCGGCTTGGCGAGCATTTGACAAACTCACACCATCCATTTCAAATGCTGTGGACACACGAGCAATCCAACCCGTAGGATTTCCTTTTCCTCTTCCCATTCTAACTTCTATAGGTTTCCGGGAGATCTGCGAAAACTCTTACCCATATCTTATGATTTCTTCGGCTCATAGCACGATGGAATTGTCCGGTTGTAGCCCGACGCGCTGCTTCAATGGTGAAAGACGACCAGCTCTACAACTTTGAGTGCCATATCTTCCAAAACCAAGTTGTGTACCGTCCGATTCGCAACCCTTACTACATCTGCCTTTACGAGATTTACTAAATTTCGTACGTTTCGGATATAGCACGTCCCTTTTTTTTACTATATGAAATCCACACTTTGACACCTAAGATTCCATAACGAGTAGATACTTCCGCAGGAGCATAATCTATTTTCTGGTTAAATACATTACGAGATGTTTTTCCATACTTTCCGCATTCAGTTCTAGCTATTTCTGCGCCTTTTAATCGACCTGAACAACATATACGGATCCCCTCAACCCCTTTTTTCATTACTAATGGAATATCCTTCACTATTTTACTAAAAATGGAACGAAATGATCTTGTTTTGTTTCTCAGTTGAAAAGAGATGTCTTGAGCAATCGTAGAAGCACTTTGATAAACAGATTTTATCTTGACCGACTCAATTAAGATATTAGTGTTTGTTCTATTAGACAACAAAGATCGTATTTTTTTCACTTCGTTCAAATAAGAGTTGTACCCGTACGGAATTCTTCTGTTTCTCAGTATGATCTCTATCATCATCTCTATTCCCTTTATCAATTCTCCTATCCTACCTAGGTCTATGAATTTCTCTATCAATTCCATTACCTTATCCTTACCCATGAGGTTCCAACATTTGATTCTTAATTGACCTAGGAGTTGTTCCCGGGCATCTTCAAAAAAAAGGTTATTATACATCCCAACCCCATCCCTTGGAAAGAAAAAGGTAGCACCGAAAAAAGGAAAGAGCGAGATGGTGGTTTTTGTTGTTCCCGCGAAGCGAAGATCATTCGCTTGGCGAATGAAGTGGGTCAACCTCTTTTTGGCTTCGGCCAAAGACTTTTTCTCGCTGGTCGAGCTTTCTACAAAAAAAGCGATGCGAGAACGTATTCTCTTATCTAAGCTTCTTCCCTGTGCATTCGCTCCCCCCATCGTAGATGGTTCAGACACGCTCGGTGCCACGAAATGATTGAGAACTACGACGGGGTCTAAATTCATTTGGTTCTTTGTATTCAATAAGTATTGCATGACCGAATAATTCAAAGAGGGGCGCACTGCGGGGAGGGTCCTTTTAAGTAGATGACTCGTCGGGCCGGATTTCTTTGGCAAAAAGAACTTTAATAACTTTGTTTTTCTGAAGGAGTCGTCATTTTCTATCAGGAACGCTATGTCATTTACAACCCCGGCGTATTTCGGATGCTTGAAGGCCCTGCTGACCCGAAGTGATTTAGAAAGATTCTTCTTTATCGATGGTGATCGGTCATGGTATCCATAGCGTTGCTTCTTTTTCGGCCAAATCCGAATTTCGTTTTGCTTCTCCCGGTCGTCGAGCCTGATCGACTCGACTCTTTTCCCTGCCCCCCGGCCTCTCACTTCGTTTCGTTCTTCTTCTGTATCGTCGCTTGAATGAAGACACCTGATCGGCCCGACTTTCCCAAAAGCCCACCACTCCTTTCCGGGTCTGGATTTTTCGCGTCGTTTCAGTCGTCGTGGTCGACGGGGAAGAAAGAAATGAATGAATGCTCTTTTTGGAAAATGTAGAATAATACACGTACCGAGACGAAAGCCAAAGGTCAGTCTCGTAGGTGGACGTATCGAACCGAAATAAGATCTCAGATTGACATCTTGATACACTGATTTACCAAAATAATAAATAGAGTCAATGGTGACTCCGCCATGGGAAGAGCCGCTTCTTTCTTGCTTGATAGTGGGGGCTTCCATTCACCAACGCAGACTAAAAGTGCTCCCCGAACCGTGCTGGATAGTCACCCATCACACGGCTCTCAAACCCAACCTGTGGTGGATCCCGGGGGACAAAGCCAAAGCGCTTGATCCTTTGCCCCATACTTTGAGATGCTCCTCCCCGCGCACCGACGCTGCTCGTGATAGGCTTAGCTTTAAGCCGCTATCGTTCGGTTCGAATAAGTCAAGTCCTTTCGGTCGGTTCGCTCAGGTGGTCTTCCCTTATCTTCCCTTACGTTCATAGTTGTTATGGTTTTTTAAAGGAGTACCGGCCGAGCGCCCTAAATGAATAATAAATGGACAGTAGAGGGAATCAATGATTCTTATTCAACCGCTAGAAACATGTCGATTACACACCGGAGGTTGGTAAGAACTGAGGGACAATGCCCCCCTAACTTAAGTGGGCCTACCGGCGGTACTTGAGCGGGCGGTTTGGTTTCCCCTCGCAGCAGGAAGAGGCAGTTGTCATTTGAAAGGAAACGCCCGCCTGCGCACCGTGATAAAAAAAAAACGCCCCGCCTAAACGTCCTTCTAAAGCGCTAGCGCGCCTTATATTATTTAGTAAAGCAACCTTTTGCCTTTATTGATATAATATAAAACAAGCTGACTTACTAATAAAGCGGCAACAAGCACCTTCTTTCTCAAAAAGTAAAGTTTCGCGCTTGTTGCTTTAGAAAAATTGCAGCGTTAGCGCTTTACCTTTACTAATACTAATATATATATAATCAATTGAGGGCTCTTCTCCTTTTCTACGAATCTACAACTCTCTTTACACCAGTGGTTCTTTTTTATTAATTTTCTATTCTATCATTTGTTTGACAGCGGCTCCATTTTTGAGAGTTTTCGGTCTTAATCAAGATAGGTCAGGGGTGCGTCAGAACGGTCGGTGGCTGCTTAGTCTCATCCGAGAATTCATTCCTTTGTACTGCTTTTTTTCAAAGAAAAAAAAAGAAGGAAGGGGTTCGATTTAGGCTCCTTCCCTTACACTGCATAGCTGCGCTAGCAGGTACTACGAGCCCTCTGTCCCGCGCATCTAACCAGCTCGCGTGGTTCACCGGTTCCACCGAAAACTCTCATTTGTTGAAGCGGAGCACAGTGCGCTTTAGGCGCCGAGCGAGAAACGTCTCTTCCGGTTTATTCACTGATCTGAAACTTAGCACTTGTTTTATTAGGGCGGCGGCGCTCTTGAATGAAGTCTATCCGAACCTAATTAGCACTTCTCAGATCAGGATCAGGCTAGGCCTCTCCGGCTGAGCTGGGCGCCGGGGCCCTGGATGCGCTAGCGATCGGCACATAGGGGAGTGGTTGCCCGGGTTTCTCGGCCTGGTCTCCTGCACCTCGCATTCATGATATCTACATTCAACTGTGCCCCGGAGACACGGTCGAAGCACGCCCGCCCAGTGTGCCTCTTTCACGACATGCTCTGGTCCCGGGGGTCTTCCAGTGGTCTTCTAGCCTTAGAAGAAGTCGTGTCCGTACCAACGTCCTCCCACGAAGGACAAACTGAAGGAAAAGACTGACCCATTCGGTGACTTTCGCGGTCGCCCTCACTGAACCGACTTGAATCTGAACTACGATTCAGATCACGTCTTACCGAAATCGGATTTCCTTTTCGTGCCCTATTCTTCCCGGTCCAATATTTGTTCTCGAAAGCCGTGTAGAAGAAAATTTATGACCAACCGCAACGAACAGGAGTTTTTCCACGTACGGAGCAATCAACGAATTACGGCAAATATAGAAGATCTACGTAACCCTCTTCAAAAGATGATCTCTCTTCTTCTTCATTCTCAACAGGAATGCATCAAGAAAATTGCCAGATGCATGAACTCAGAATTTATTCGCCGCTCCCTCGTCGTTGACCCTTCGTTCGTAGTGCTCATTGTATAGTGAGAAAACTCGCCCCACGAGAAAGCCCTCTTTTACATCCCCTAGACAAAAAAAAATGTATAGGAAATGCTACAACCTTCTTTTGAAGACCGGTACAACAAGCTAAAGTGACCTCTACGCGCGACCTGAAAGTTTGTGGTAAGCATATAGTTCCTTTTTGTCTTGCGATGTCCTCTCGCTTAGCGACAGAGCCATCTTCTTTTGGGGCAGTGAGGAGGACAGGAAAATCCCCCACTCCTATGATGTACAATCCGGGTATCCAATAACACTAAGTACCTAGGGGAATGAACTAAAAAAAATACTTTAGCTAGGACCAGAAGTAGCTAAATCATAGGATCAAGTCACTGAAGCTGTGCTTTCTTATTCATGATAAGAACGAGTGGGTAAGTGTAAGTATGCTGTTATAGCCGTTTCAAAGCTATACTAATGATAGACAGCCAACAGGGGCATCTTCCATAGGGCTGTCGGAATGTTGGAAACTCTTCCAATTACATGTTCTGCAGAGTGAGTAAAGCCCTCAAGCGGTAAGCGAACTTAGCTATCTTTATTGACACAACGCGAGCACATCCGGTAAAGGCATGCTGTCCGCCTAAAAGATCTGGCATCTCCAACTATTCTTTTGATAGAGCGCTGAATGAATTACTCAAAACCAGATTCACCAAACCGTGCAGAAAACCAAAGAAAGAGGCTCGGGAAGAGGAATTCCGGACTCGACTTCAAGAAAGAGGGGAATCGGCAGAAGGCACCGAAGGTGAGGCTTACCTTACAAAGTCCCATCGCTCCGCATCACTTATTACTGATAAAGCTTACTTGCTCTCCATTTGTTCATAACGATTGGAAGTTCTCCTCATCTGCATCTCGAGAGTAAAAAAGAGAGGCTCTGAACGCAGTGAAGCGGCGCGAGAAGCGAGAATCATTTACGAGTGAGTATGGCACCTGACAAGCGGATGAGTTTTCTAGTTGGCTAAGCCTATAATGAAAGCAGATATATAGAAAGTGTCAAGTGGGAGATCTTTATAGGTGTCTTTACTTTCAAGCTTTACTTAAAAAAAAGCAATGGTAAAGTCGTCCCATGTCTTTTTTGGTTGGACCAACCCAACCGGCGATTTACGTCTTCCTGAATTGGGAGAGCAAGAACAAGTCTCTCTTCATTCTTTGACTGCTCTGCTCTGCGCGCTATACTTTTGCTTTTTACCGGGATATCGCTTTGCTTTCGGAAACCTTACCAGACCACCACCAGACTTCGTTGCTTGTGTGCTTGGACATACATAGCCGAACAGGGCCTACAGAAGTAAACCTTTCTAAATGCACACGCCGGACGGAAAGCCCTTGATGAATGCCATGGCTAGAATAAGACAGCTTCGAAGACGAATAATGCTATGGCAAACCCTACTTATCTTTTATCTGTCTTCCACCCCTCTTTAAAGAAAGAATGGGGTGGAACCCTCAAACTAAGTGACCTCTTTTTGGTACCTCAACTCAAAATTGATCGTGTACTTCTTGTGTTTACAGCAAGATCTCTATCTAAGTGTTGACATCAAATTCCTTACGGCAGAGCCAGCTCTTGATTTATATGAATTTCTGGGCGGTTTCCTCAGCTAATTAAGAGGCCCTTCTTTCGATTGACTCAGCTACAGATGTTGGCTACTCACAGACATTCTCATATCATACAGAATCTACTGGAAAGCGGATGTGCGGATTTAGTTGAATATTCATAAGTAGCTGGGTACCTGTTCTTGAGTCATATCTGCTGTCTCGACTATACACACTATTTCCTATAAAAAAAAAATATTACAATGAAGTCCAAAGAGCAAAACCCTATACTAAATAAAAATGTAGTCGTTGAAGCCTTTCTGCAACATCTTCTGTCTATGGATTCTTTCCACGCTACGAGTCCGCTGTCAATCTTGCTTTCGGCCGGAAGGCCCTATTATTGGAGATCTTCCTTGACGGGTGGAAGGGTCTTTTTTTCTATGTGTTTCGCCCATTCGAGTGCTCTTTGACAATGGCATCATAGGCACCAGGCCCCGGTCCGTCTGTGCAGCTTCGAATGATCGGGTTTCAACGGCTTCCCTAGCTGTGCGGATCTATCTGGCAGTTCACTACGCGCCGAATGATTCTTTGCTATTTACTCTCTCTGTCTGTTAGCGTGACCCTACTTCTAGCCTGCTTTGTCTTTAAAGGTAACGAGACGAGCTCTCCTCTTCTCGTCTGGGCCTTAACTTAAAATCAAGCGTAACTGCCGCTTCTTACGAGTAGATTTTCCCGATGAGTCCAGTCCGGACGGACTCAAGTCGTAAAGCCTACCTATGGAGCCTCTGGCTTTAAGGAAGGATGGAAGTAGTAAAGTGTAACAGTTTGATTGGGTTCCTTAGATTTCCCATTAGGCGGACCGGTGCATTCGACACAGTATAGAAATTATGGTTTTATACCAAGGTATGAGTTTGTATACTCGTCATTACGAAGCCAGAAAGAATAGGCCAAAAAGCCGTATTGCCCGGCCAGGAGAGGGTTTGGAGAAAGATAGGTAAGCGGTAAGCCGCAAAGGAATTCTTTTTTACTCTCATAGAAAAAAGAATATGTTTAATATAAGGAGAGCCGGCTTCAAGCAAGGCTATAGTGCGTTCCCAAGCGCGCAAGGGTAGAGAGTTTGTGGGGGCAGAGCAAACAAAAACCGCCTTGAAGCCCCGCGCCCGTAGCTGATGAGCTTACTGAGTCAAAGCTCTCACGAGATCTCGTTGGCATTCCCTGTCAAGTAAATGAAAGGCAAGTCACGGGATCGGGGGATTAGACCGAAGGAAGAGAAGGCTTAAACTTAAAAAAAGCAGTCCTTCTGTGTGTAGAACATTGGCTCTAGCGTCCAATGGGTGCACCTGATCCAGTTCAGTTGGAACAGTCACCTGCTTTCATTGGCGGGGAGCTGACTGAAGTCTCCCTAGTTGACGACAATGGTCAACCTGTCACGACCGTAGTGGGTCAAATAGAAATAGCCTTATATGTTATGTTCTTCTATTTGTTTCTTATCCCTTTAGAAAAGATCCTATGGATAAGACACCCTTAGGTATCGGCCGTACCCCGCGGGCGGTGTGCGCGCTAGTATACATGAAGTAGGCGTAGTAAACAGCTACAAAGACGGTGTTCCACCTTTTCGTATATGATGTGGTAGAAATTAAAGAAATTAAAAGAGAAAGATAAAGCATTCTAAGAGTAACAATTGGTTGTACCATTAACTACTTGAAAGTACAGATAGTTTGAAGCTTGACTTTGATTGAGTACCGTGAAACTCTCTCCTAGTGAAAGAACTTGGTAAAGGGAAAGCATGAATTCGTACCGTTTCCGTCTACCCGGGTTGTACCGGTATAACCTGGTTAACAATCTCAATTAGTATAAGTCGTTAGACAGACTTGGGTATAACAATCTGAGGGGATTGACATATTAGAAACCCAGTTGTAACATCTTTATATATCGTACTGTAAGAGTGTCATTCTAGTCCGTACCGTTGGTTCACTCTTTTAATCATCTAGATTACGCGTGCAGATCGAAAAGAATGCTATTTCCTGTGAGATTCCCATGTCTTTCTTGGTTGGACCAACCCAACCAGCGATTTCTTACAAGTCTTTCATCTTTTTTGGGGGGAGCAGAGCAGTCAAAAAATGAACCAAACCAAATGATTGTAAAAGTGCTAGAATGGATATTCCTCACAATTGCTCCTTGTGATGCAGCGGAACCATGGCAATTAGGATTTCAAGACGCAGCAACCCCTATGATGGAAGGAATAATGGACTTACATCACGATATCTTTTTCTTCCTCATTCTTATTTTGGTTTTCGTATCACGGATCTTGGTTCGCGCTTTATGGCATTTCCACTATAAAAAAAATCCAATCCCGCAAAGGATTGTTCATGGAACTACTATCGAGATTCTTCGGACCATATTTCCTAGTATCATCCCGATGTTCATTGCTATACCATCATTTGCTCTGTTATACTCAATGGACGAGGTAGTAGTCGATCCAGCCATTACTATCAAAGCTATTGGACATCAATGGTATCGGACTTATGAGTATTCAGACTATAACAGTTCCGATGAACAGTCACTCACTTTTGACAGTTATACGATTCCAGAAGATGATCTAGAATTGGGTCAATCACGTTTATTAGAAGTGGACAATAGAGTGGTTGTACCAGCCAAAACTCATCTACGTATTATTGTAACACCTGCTGATGTACCTCATAGTTGGGCTGTACCTTCCTCAGGTGTCAAATGTGATGCTGTACCTGGTCGTTTAAATCAGATCTCTATTTCGGTACAACGAGAAGGAGTTTACTATGGTCAGTGCAGTGAGATTTGTGGAACTAATCATGCCTTTACGCCTATCGTCGTAGAAGCTGTTCCTAGGAAAGATTATGGTTCTCGGGTATCTAATCAATTAATCCCCCAAACCGGGGAAGCTTAAGCAGAAATGAAAGAGTAGGGTGGGGGGAAGCCACTAAATTGAAGGCTTCGCTCGCTCGACCGCTCGTTTAGTAAACTACGAGTGGAATGCATAAGCCCCTTTAGAGATAGGGGCGAGTACTACACAAGCTCGTAAGTAAAGTACGGAACGAGCCTTGGCTACGAAGCAGAGCGACCTCGTCTTGCTTGCTTCTGGCGGCACTAGAGAATAGGCATTCTTGTATGGTAGGAATACTCGTTTTTAGGCCGACCACTACATAGGAGCGATAGCGAAGCCAAGCCGTATAAAGGCGAGCAGCCCTTATAGCAATAGCAAACGGCCTACTTATAGCCTCCCGGAGAATCCACTTTTTTTCGGGTGTCTCATGTCTCAGAGCGCGGTGAACACGGGTTATGACAATAAATACGGTGTTTCTGGCCCCTGGCAAGAAGATATTTGTCGAAGTTGGCGACCCAAGACAACGAAAAAGAGTAACCGACGGGAGCTCAATCAGAAGATGTTTATAGAAGGTGAGGAGCTGGTCGGGATGTTCCGCTGGTGGCAACGCGCTCGGTTCCTATAGATCTACATCTACATGTGCGACGAGTGACGTGCTATCTTTTGAGTTCCATTCTACTCGTGTAGACTTAATATGCTATTAATTTCATAGCGGGTTGCAACAAGCACGGATCTTGGTTCGCGCTTTATATGAATAATTCCTCTTCAAGGCATAATATTAAATATTGAGAATGCTCATTGACTTGGAATAAGTTCGGCAGCGGATCACGAAATCTTGGTGATCTTCTCTATCTAATGAATGGGGAGTCTGCTTTGAAATCATCCGCCCTGCACCCACCCCCCGAGTATATGCTTCAACAGGAATCACACAAGGGTAGATTGATACAATAGAAACCTCTGGTAAAATGCCCACCCGTAACCCGGCGGATAAAGTACATTACATAGTCCGTTTTAGGGATTGGGGACTTACCCATTCAGTGACTTTGGCACTGGACGTTCCCAAAATGGGTACTATCGGGTCGGGTGAATTCAATAATAGACGCCCGTTGGCATTCCAGCCTTCCTTCTCCTTTCAGGGCCTACCCGAAAGAGAATCCAGTACTTCTTGGTCGTGAATATCTGAAT